ATTAATAACTTAATTACAAATCGACAAAAGTCGATAGGCGCATTCGTCGGCCTGTGTCAAAAAAACTTGATTTGTTCAGGAAGTATTGACGTCGTTTAAATTGAACTTAGCCCCCACACTGCCTTTAGCCTTTATCTTTAACCAAAGGATAGCGGTAACACCAAAACTAAAAGCAAAACTAAAAGGGATGCTTGGGGGCTTCTTTTTTACCTTATATTTTAATTAATATTAAATTATAAAAATAAAAAGCTTGAGCTTTTTTACTTAAAACAATAAAAGAAAAATTGTGATTTTCCTACAGGGGTTTTCTAAACAATATAAAAAGATTATCTCTTTATAAAAAAATTCTTTTGTTAATTATGGCTAACCATCTTTAATTCTGTCGGCAGTTTTAATAAGCGTAGGTTTTGGATTATAAAATGCTTTTGGGCAGAATTTGCAAATGTAATAACTATGTGAGACGATAATTTTTGTAAACTAAATTGCTCTCGTGTTTTTTTAAATACAAAAGGAGCGCGAATTACAGTGAGTAGTTTTTTAGAATTGTTTCTTTGTACTAGCTTTTTATTGATAGCCCTTAAACTACTGAATTTTTTGGACAATTTAAAAAAAGACCGACCAAAATAGGCATTATGGTCAAGTCTTTCAGCAAAGCTACGACTTTGTTTCAAGTAATTGGTTAGTAGGGGCGCGGGTACTTTACTATTAAAACAATCACTAATATTATAATTTATCGGTTTACGGTTGTGGTGCCAAGATTCCTGTTGCTCTTGGTACCTAGATAACATTGTGGGTTTATCCCGGCAGTTTAACAAATTTGCGTGGCTTGAGGTAAATAATCCTAATATAATCGGTGCAAATTCTTTTATAACCCCTGTTTTATCTGATATTAATCGTATTGCGCATAGTTCAAAAGAGGTTTGCAGTTGTTTTGCACAAAGATAATTAAGGTAATTTATCAATTTTTCAATTATACCAATACTATTCCTGATATCCTTAACTTGACAGACGGTGTTACTTCTTAAAGTTATGCCTAGCTTTTTCCGCTTTTTCCTTTGGGCAAGGGTAATTTCAGCGGAATGTTCAAAATATAGGCTTTTATTAAGCGTTTGGATTGTTTTAAGCAAACAGGACTGCTGTTTTACTTTGTTTAATTTCCCCAAAGAAATAATATTTTTATTATGTTGTTTTTTAATAAGCATTATTTATTACTCTTATTTATTTTCTTACTATGACTGATTTTTTTACTTAATTTATAATAATTAATTTTAGTTTTTTTATATCTATAATTGCCATTACGACCTTAAATAATCATTTTTTGATTTACGCACGCTTTACAGAGTATTTTGATCGACTACTTTTTCGGAACTCTACAGGTTTGCAATCATAAACTCCTCGTATTACCCTATATTGAACACCGGGGACATCCCGTACGCGACCTCCTCGTATTAAAACACAACTGTGCTCTTGTAAGTTATGTCCGATACCAGGGATATTAGCGATTATACTTTTAGAGTTGCTTAATCGGATTTTAGCAATTTTGCGAATGCCTGAGTTTGGTTTTTTTGGCGTCGTTGTGTATACTCGAACACAAATTCCGAATTTCTGAGGGCTTTTTTGCAAAGCCTTTTTTCTATTACGCTTTATTTTAGGTTTCCTTATATTTTTTAATAATTTCGCTAATGTACTCATTATTTTTTTACTGATTGTATTTGATTAATTGTATTAAATGTAATTTAATTAATTTAGGTTGCATATTACTGAATAGTTTAGTACGCCTTTTTAGTAGTTTATATGAAAATTAAGACCGGCCTACTTTTTAAAGTGAAGGATCTATCTATACTTATTATCAGAAAAGTAGGATTTGAACCCACATATCCAGCACCCAAAGCTGACATGTTACCTATTACATCATTTTCTGAAAGCAGTTTCTTTAAAAAAAAATTACGTTTTTTTATTTAAGCAACATAACCCTACCTTTCAAAGAAGCCAAAGGTGGCTTTCTCCTTTGCGGGACCAAACAGGATTTTATTTAAACTTATTAAAATAATTCAAAACTGTAAAGCATTGCAGTTGTGAACAAAAACCAAGCTAAACTGATTGGTAGTAATACCTTCCAACCCAGCACCATTAATCTATCGTAGCGATAACGTGGTAAGCATGCTCTTACAAAAATAAACAAAAATAACCAAATTAGCGTTTTTAATGCTAACCAAACAGGCCCTGGAATAACGTAAAAAATATAGATATTCAAGGGGGGCAACCATCCGCCTAAAAAGAAAATTGTTACAAGAGTGCTCATCAAAATCATAGCCCCATACTCAGCTAAAAAAAACAAGCTAAATCCTGATGAGCTATATTCTGTAAAGTATCCTGCAACTAATTCTGCTTCTGCTTCTGGGAGGTCAAAGGGGGCCCTGTTTGTTTCAGCTAAACATGCTATAAAAAACATGATTAAAGCAGGCCAGTGTGCCAGCGCAAACCAGCACTGCTCCTGCGCTAAAACAATTTCAGTTAAATTTAAGCTCCCCACAGTAACAATCACTGTTAACAATATTAGCCCTATACTAACTTCATAACTAATCATCTGAGCTGCAGATCTCAAGCTGCCTAGAAATGCGTACTTTGAGTTGGAGCTCCAGCCACTGGTGATAATACCGTAAACCCCTAAGGAGCTTATTGCAAAAATATATAAAATACCTATATTAAAATCTGCAATAGCCATGGTATAACCAAAAGGAATACCTGCCCAAGCTATTGTGCTACATATAAAGCTTAATATTGGGGCAGTTAAAAAAATTAATAAGTTAGCATTAGTGGGGATTAACGGTTCTTTAACAATTAGTTTAAGGCCGTCGGCAATTGGCTGAAGTAATCCTATAAACCCTACAACATTAGGCCCTTTACGCCTTTGGCATGCCGCCATTACTTTCCTTTCTGATAAAGTTAAGAATGCAGTGGCTAATAGCCCTACGATCATAACAGCGATTACTTTTATTGTAAGAATAAGCATTTTTAAAATTGATAATTAATCTAGACCTCATTTATCCAAAAGACCCTTTTTAACATGTTAAATTTTTTTCATTTACATTTCTTGTAGCTTTATATTAACCCAATCAACATAGTCCTGCTCGCGCACTGCTTCTAGCGCAATCGGCATCATACCGTGACTTGATCCACACAGCTCTGAACATTGTCCATAAAAAACTCCTTGTCGTTTTATAAATACCATTGTCTGATTTAGTCTGCCAGGGATTGCGTCAAGTTTAACACCTAAACTTGGAACAGCAAAGCTATGAATTACGTCACCTCCGCTTGTAAGCAATCGTATGTGTCTATTGACGGGTAGAACTAGGCGATTATCAACATCTAGTAAACGCAATTGCCCTGGCTCCAAATCGTCATCTTGTAGCACGTTACTGTCAAATGTGATTCCGTTTGTTACTAAACCATCATGAACTTCATAATCCCCGTACTCGTAACTCCAGTACCATTGTCGTCCAATTGCTTTTATTGTTAAACTAGGCTCGATTACTTCATCCAGGCTATATAACAACGTAAAGCTCGGAACGGCTATTACGCATAAAATTAATGCAGGAACAGTAGTCCAAATTATTTCAATTAAGCTATGGTGATGAACTTTATAACTTATTTCTGAGCTACTTGCACTAAAATTATATAATATAGCGCATAGCATATAGAGAACAAAGCCTGCAACAAATAGCATAATTGCCCAAATATCCGAATGTAAAGCAATAAGCCCCTCCATTAGAGGACTTGCGGGTTCTTGAAAACTAAAACGGTCAAACATGGCGCTGCTAGCGCTTAGCGGGGCATCACAAAAACTAATTACAGATATATTAAAAAATGTAATTAAAATACAATAAGACAAAGAAAGATTTTTCATAATAAATAAATTATTTGAAATTGACTATTAATTTTATTAAGCTTATTATTTAAAAGAAGCAATCTGATAGTCCTTTTTTTTATTACAATATTGTGCAGTCTAGGATTCGAACCTTTAGAAAACCTTTTGATCGAGCCAGGCTCGAAAAATTTTTAACTGCAGTAGGGGGATTCAACTTAATTCCGAAGGCCTACGCTATCAACAGGCACGTAACCATCAGCATAAAAATTCTAAAGTCTATAAATAACACTATATCAGTAAAACATAGCATAGTTAATCCACACATAGCAGCAATAATCATTATCGTAGCATAGTGATAAATTAGACCAGACTGCGTAGCCCCTAATTTAATATACACACTTTTTAGAAATTTTGGTAGCCCAAGACCGAACATAGGTAATAGCTCAAGCAGTCCTTTATCGAATACTTTTACAAAGTCGAACCCTATTTTATATCCGTTATACGCAACAAGTTCATTTAATAGCTTATCATAAAACCATCGTTGGTTTAAAAATAAATAAACGTTGCTCAAATGGTTTGAAGCTATTTGATAAGCTTCAGAAACCCAAATCATACTAAATAAATAAGCAATTAGCCCACCTGATATGGTTAATACCAAAGGAAGAATTTTAACAAATTGAGGCAAGAATTCTGCCTCTATCATAACACCGTTATTAGGCTTTATAAAAATTGAGTTATTCCAAAAATCACTTCCAAGCCCTATAAACATGGGTTTAAAAAACCAACCTGCATAAATAGAGCCAATCGCTAATATAAGCAATACTAAACCCATAACCCAGTCAGCATCGTGAGCATTGGCGTATTGCTTATATATATTTGTGTATTTACCTTTATATTCAAGAGTGTTTTTTCTAGCGTATAAATGCTGATTATGCGATTCCAGACGGCCATTAATATTCGTATGAAAACATAGAAATAGCAATCTAAAACTGTAATACGATGTAGTAAATACGCTAAAACAAGTTAACAAATAACTAAAGTGAGCCGCTATGCTATAGCGCGCATAAGCTAGTTCTAATATCACATCTTTTGAATAAAACCCAGTTAAAAAAGGAGTCCCTACTAGGGCTAAAGTACCAATAAGGAGAGCTGTATAACTAAATATAAGAATTTGTTGTAGTCCTGCAAACTTTCGCACATCTTGTTCATTTGCCAAAGCATGAATAACTGCGCCAGCAGTTAGAAAGAGTAAGGCTTTAAAAAATGCGTGGTTGAACAAATGAAAAATTCCTACGTTGTAGTTTGAAAGACCACAAATTGTAACCATGTAGCCCAGTTGACTACAAGTACTATACGCTATAATAGACTTAAAGTCGTTTTGGACTAACCCGATAGTTCCTGCAAAAATTGTTGTAATCGCTCCAATTACAGCTATAATAACTGTCGCATATGGAGCAAACTCTAACAATGGGCTAGTTCTGGCTAATAAAAACACGCCGGCAGTTCATGAATGTTTTATGTTAACACATAATACTTGCTTTTTCAAACAAGATCGGACTGTATATTTAACTTTTCAGATCCTTCTTCCAACCCGCAAAGGAGAAAGCGAGAAAGCCACCTTTGGCTTCTTTGAAAGGTTACATAATTTAATGATTTCTATAAGATCGTGCTCAGTTAAGTGCTCTTTTTTCATTGAAAGTTTATGAATCTTAGACCATTTGGAAAAGTCTACGCCCTTTTTTGTTTTTAAGCAGTATCGCTGCAAATATTTAACCAAATAAATTAATAATTTTTTATTGCTTAAATAAAACACGTACCCCTTCCATGATGGATCAAAACGAATATTTGTTTGTGCTTTAATGTTAAATAAGTTTCTAATTAATATAAGGACATCTGGCTGTTTTTGGGATATGGCGAAATCAATTAGTAGACGCTTACCTGATTTGCTGGTATTACAGCTTCTCACTCTTGCTGCAAAGTAACCCTCAGCATCAATAAATCCACTTAGCCAGCTATCATTAAAAGAAGGCTGAATGTCTGAATTTATTGCTTCTATTTGCTGATTGTATTGTTTATTTAGCACGTTTAACCAAGCTTTAAATTGGTGTTTTTTATGATTAGTAATTAAATTTCCGTTAAACAGGTGGGCTAAACGTATAAAATTGTGTTTACCGGTGATATAAAAAACTCCTACATTTCTATGCTTGTCTGTGCGTGTGAGTATTTTACCAAAACCCAAAACTGACTTTATTTCATATAATAAATTAATGTCTTTTAAATCTTGGGTTAAATCAAAGTATACTTTATTATGACTAATTATAAAACTTCCATCCCCTTCTACAAAACCAATCAGCCATATTAAAAAAGTAGTATCGACCTTTACATTATGACACGGTTTTAAGGACGTAAAGTTTGAAAACTGAAAAGTTATTCTGCGTGCAGTCTCTGAGGATCTTCTTCGCGTGCTATATACATAGCAGGGGCAAATAATTTCCTGCTGATCGACCCTATAAATTAATAAAGAATTTTTAATCATATTAATAAGATATTATTTTTTTTTTTAATTTAATATTAAGATTTTATTATAAATCTCATATTATTATTGTACATATTTATCATATAAATGAAAATAAATAGTACTTATAACAGTATTTATAAACTTAATTTTTTTGGTTATTCCAGCATATAGCAGAATGAAAATTATATATTATTATATAATCCGGCAAAACTTTACCATTGTCGCGGCGTGTAATAAGGCACTAACAGGTGTTGGCGCATTCATGGCATTGGGAAGCCACGCATGTAAACCAAATTGTCCCGATTTACCCATTGCACCTATAAACAGCAAAATGCAAGAAAAGTCTAGCAGTGACCATTGAACACTTGTATAGCCTGCTATTTGTAAAGCAGCAAGATTATAAAAATCCGTAACACAGGTAAATAATGCTTGATAACAAGTCGTTTTATAGCAAAAAAATAAGCAGATTATACCTAAAGCCAAAGCAATATCTCCTACTCTATTCAATAGCATTGCTTGAATAGCGGCTTTACTTGCTTGAAGACGGGTAAACCAAAAACTAATTAGTAAAAAGGAGGCTAAACCAACCCCTTCCCAGCCCACAAATAACTGTATATAGTTATCAGCTGTTACTAACATTAGCATTGCCACAGTAAATAACTTTAAATAGCTTATAAATCTTATAAAATGAGGATCTTCGATCATATAAGAACAACTATATAGTACAACTAGGCAGCTAATTAATGTTACAACAACGCACATTACTGCGGTTAAAGTGTCAAATAAGAAACCCCAATTGGCATCAAACAGACCACTATGAAAATAACTTGCATAAGTTATTTGGCATGGGCAACGGCAAAGCGCAACCTCATAAAAAATAGTAAAGCTTATAAGTGCTGAAGAAACTGAACTTATCAAACTTAGAACAATTGTTCCTCGAGGGCCAATAAATCGCCCAAATAGACCTATGCAAACAAAAGTAATTAAAGGTAAAGTTAATAAAGCTAGATACATTGTAATGTGTTATATTTTATAAACGCCTACTCGATAGACTGATTTAATATTATGAAAAGAGTTACTTTGTTTTTACTCTACATAACTAGGCTGGCGGGATTCGAACCAAAAACGCAATATACCATTTTATAACAGCCTACTTTAGCAAGAAACTTATAAAGCTTGTAATACTTTTTGTATTTATCAACCTACTTCTTATAGTCAGCGCCGTCTTAAAAAAAGGGTTTAAGGTTTAAGCATTAGGGCACTCGTACAGAAGAGAATCACTATGTTGAGACTGTTTAAACGGATATTTCTCCTTTATCTTTGTGCATTGATTGTTAAAAAATAGTATACTAAGATAAAATGATAATATTTGTAAAATACTATCGACTTTTCCTTTCAAAGAAGCCAAAGGTGGCTTTCTCGCTTTCTCCTTTGCGGGGGTGCTTTGCGGGGTCAATTAGGTTTAGATAATTTATGATTTAGTATTCTCAATTGCACTTTCTTAATTGAACTTAATCTGTGCTATTTCAGTAACTATAGAGACTTATAGTACACTCTGCGGGAATTGAACCCGCGTTTATACTGTGAAAAAGTATTGTCCTGGTCCACTAGACGAAGAGTGCTTATATTGTACCTTTCAAAGAAGCCAAACCTTTCAAAGAAGGGGGCAAGGGGGCAAGAGCACCTTAAAGCGTCAAACTTGATAAGCAGCTCAGCTTACTAAAGCATTTTTGTATAAGTATACCCCTATAAACTAAAATAAAAAAGCTAAAGTTAAAGAAATTCTAGATTATATACTAACAATTAAAGGACAGAAGATAATTTTGCTTTTCTTTACGCATATTTAAAATAGTTTTGTTCTATAACAAACTTATATATAGGTTAAACAAAGCAAATAAATAATTATAAGCTCTACAATAAAACTGGTTACATATTCTAACATTAAATCCCAAATATATAAATATTTGAATACTCTAAAAGTATGCCATATAAGTTAAATTATGTAACCTGTTAGGTTGTTAAGAGGCTAGATTGGAAGGATTCGAACCCTCGTTATTCCGACCAAAACGGAAGGTTTTACCATTAAACTACAATCTAAAGTATTTTTTATTTCAGTCTATTCTCATCAAGGCTATAAAAATAGTATTTCTTGTCTCTTGCCTCCCTTGCTTTGAGATATAATATCCTCTTTTGAAATACTAATATTTCAAAAGGATATTTAATATTTCGCAAAGTTTTTTATTAACCTTTCAAAGAAGCCAAAGGTGGCTTTCTCGCTTTCTCCTTTGCGGGGCAAAAGTAAGCGTTCTACTAGAATTGAACTAGTATTATAAGTTTCGAAGACTTATGTTTTATCCTTTAAACTAAGAACGCCCTATTATTTATAAAATTATTTCTTGTATGCTAATGATTTAACAAAAGAAAATACTTTTATAATGTACAATTTTTTTTGCACACATTACAAAAATTCGGCCTATAATTAATTGCATTTAAAGGTACAATTGGGTATTCAAATTTTGTTTGTAGACTCCGCTAAGAACTACAACGTTAACAATATTTCACAATATATTTCTATTTCGAAAGTATATTGTATTACTAATTAGCTTATTATGCTTAAGCCAATTGAGGTTTTTTTACAGAGTTTTTGAAAAATCTCGTTTAACTGGGTTTTTGTAATACCACTAAATTCAAAAAGTAACTGTCCCGGGCGTACTTTTGCTATCCAGTGGCTAATAGAACCTTTCCCTTTCCCCATTCTTGTTTCTGCGGGGCGTGCGCTTACGGGACAGTCACAGCAGATCCGTGTCCATACTCGCCCCTTTTTTTTCAAGATTTTTGCAATATCTAGCTTGATTGTCTCTATATACGCAGCACTAATTGTTGCATATTGGACTACACAAATCCCATATAGCCCAAATAGAAGTTTTTTACTATTCACTGAACAGTGCGTTTGCGTTTTAAAATACACCTGATTAGTATTGATCAGCCAAACATTTAATTCTTGTTTGGGGTATACAGTGTCGTTTGATTGCTTTAGTAATCGTAGGTTATTTCCACCACTGTAAATACTAAGCGGGTGGGGATTAATCCATTGATTATTATAAAAGCGACGCTGCTTTGAAAGCTCAGTAAAACAAGGTTTAAAATCGAAGGGTTTTGGGGTCAGCTTATCGATAAATGATGGTAAAAAAACAGTGTTTGTATTTTTTGAAAGTTGTCGTAGTTTACGCTCACGGTGTACTAGTTTCCGAGTTTTTGTTTTTTTTCTAAAATACAGTTTAAATGCTAATTTTTTTGGTATTGTTGCCATTTGTTTATTGTTATTGGTGTAAGCAAAACTACAAAAGTTGCCTTTGCCTACCTTTGCTACCTTTGAACCTTTCAAAGAAGCCAAACCTTTCAAAGAAGCCAAAGGTGCTTTGCGGGGTAAAAGTAAACCCCGCTAAGCGCCTTTGCTACCGCAAAGCACCTGACCTGCTATAAAAGTCCAAAGGCTCTTAGCAGAGCTGACGTGGCGTCTTTAATTGTGCAGGGTCAGTTGTTTCTTTTTAATAATTAAGGCAGTATTATTTTTCAATAACATCTGAAAGTTTCCGTGAAGTAAAGTTTGGCGGCTATAAGCTAAGCAATGCTTGAATTGATTTCGCCATATTAGGGTACCCGTTTGGTTCTCTAATATTGCAATTAAATTTGGCGTTGATCTTGTGCTTACATGCCTATTTAGTCGGTAATAAGATATTATAGTTGAATTTTCCGCTTTGTAACCAAGTGCTTTTCTTAAAGCTAAAGTAATAAAATTTTTTAGTTTATTTTTGCTTAGATAGTGAAATGTTTTACCTAATTTTCCAAGTTGGTTTGTAATCAAAATATGATGGCTATGGTTATGCTTTCGTCGATTATACGACGGGCATAGGCGGTTTTTTTCTATTTTTATTCTATTATTCAACACTTGCTTAAAGCCCACCGTACTTGTTGAGCCTTTTAAAAAACTTAATATAACTAATTTTACTAAAGCATTATTAGCCCTTAACAATTTATTGAAAAACCCCTGAAATACCACGTGCTTTGTTTTTTGTAGCAAAGGATGTGTCTCTGTTTTATTAGATAACAAAGTTAGCTGTTTATCATTTTTTACTGCTTCTTTTCTAACTTTAAGTTTATTCAAATGAATTATTATTTTAGTGTTATTCAATTTTTTACTATTTGAAGTCATTGAGCTGGTAATATATTATGTCTGTCTGCTCATCTGAGGGATAAATTTGTCACATAAATGACTGATTACTAAACAATATTAGTTGCAAGTTTGGAAATAAAGTGATACTAGCTTGATCAAAGGCTAGATAATTATGAAAACTCTATTTAGAGAACCTTTCAAAGAAGCCAAAGGGCACAAATTATTTTTTTGTTATCTTTGAACCCGCAAAGGAGAAAGCGAGAAAGCCACCTTTGGCTTCTTTGAAAGGTATGTATAAAGTGTTTTATCCTTTTGTTATTCTTTTAGCGTTTTTTAAGACTGGCTATTTTTGCTCGCTTTTTCGTTAAGGCAAATGCCCCAAATTTAAAGCCTACATGATGCTCCGTTATTTTTATAGGGATCAGCTTCAAACCGTTGAAAACATAGACTGTTTGACCAATAAATCGTGGAGTGATAGTTGCCACCCGCTGATATATTATAGTGCGATTAATAATTTTGTCACTATTTTCTAAATTTAAAATAATATGTGGTATTTTCCAAGAAGATCGAGACATTGTCAATTTGATTTAATTATAAAAAAGTAAAATACTATAGACTCAAGTTTTTTGAGTTGAGTTTAAAGGCAATTGTAGTAGTTTAGTAAGCAAAGAAAAGTCACATATTCTTTTTAGACTTTGATTATTTCTGCAGACTAACGCATACCTACAATCGTCGTTTTGCTGGTGGTTTTGTGCCATTATGAGCGACGCTGGTACAATCTTTTAATAAAAGAACAGTAAAATGTTGGTTAAATATTTTAAAAATAAACCGCTTAGAAGATATTGCACCTTTACAGTGAAGTACTAGGTACCGCAACCCAAGACCAAAAGCTTTCTCTATTACAGCGTTGAACACAGCTCGTTGTGTATATCTAGTTTTTCGTCGACTATTCGAGCCAATGCTACTAGACATACGGCCTCCACTAATAGACCACAGTGTTTTTTTTTGACCAAATAAAGTTGAGACTACACAGTGCAAGTTATTTTTTGTCTTATTCACATGGATTAGACAAAACTGGCTTGGCTGGAGATCTTTTAATTGTTTTAAAGAGTTTATACTATATTGTTGTTTTTTTGTTAACATTTCTATTATTTTTAAATAAAAAAATAAGAAAAACTGCGTTTTCTTATGCTGCTCTATTTTTGTATAATTTTGTATAATTAAAAAAAGTACAAAACATTTTATTTTAATCCTGCTTTCTTGTGCGCGACTATACCAATAAATGTTTATAAAGCAAGGTAAATTTTGTTCGCATATTATATTTATTACAATATAACAACTAACTATAAAATTGTAGTTCGGTACTTCCAATATTCAAGGAAGATACTAAAAAACCAGAGTTTAAGTTTTTAGTGCTTATTTGTGCTTTATTTTATATCTATTTATGACTTTAGGCCCAGTCAAGCGCCCCTTTTGACCATTCATAAAAAAACCCTATTGTTAGAATAATTAAAAAACTGATTCCAACCCAGTACCCCATTGGGCCAATATCCGCAAGCGCAATACTGAACGGAAAACAAAATAAGATGTTATAGTAAGGACAAGGTCTCCCTCGCCCTCCTAATTCAGAACTGTGCATGAGAGTTTCCAGCTCACACAGCTCCTTGGAATCGTCAGCTTTCTAAGGAGGAACTCATTACACTTTCTCTATTATGTTACGTTGATCGTGGCAGTGCCCGTGGACTAAACGTAGATTTTGTATTCCGTCTTTTCCACCTTTCGATTTTGGTATTTTATGGTCCATTTCCATCACATCTGTTGACCAGAATGGAAGACAGCAGATGTCGCATAAACCCTTCTGTCTCTTGAGGAGTGTTCCCACTTTCCCTGTTAAACCAGAATATCTAGTTAATCTCAAAATCCAATACGGATGATCTCCATCATAAGGTGACTTGGTTCCTTTAATCTTAACATGTCGAGTGATTAGGTATTGATTATGGTATTTAACTCCTACCCATCCTTGATCTGTCCTTTGACCAAAGATCAATTGACCTCCGTGCTGTCTTTGGAAATACTTATTGTATCGCCACTCAGCGGAGCGAGTAGGGTGAATTCTCCTTACCCATCTCCATAGCCTGTAGAATAGCAAGTTCCGCAGTTTACTATACGTCTCTTTACTTGATACAGTGGAAAAATAGTTACACCATCCTCTTATTATGGGGTTAAGTCGAGTTACTATGACGGTAACTTTATTGGTGTTTTCAATTACTCTCACCAAGTCATTATAATGGCTTTTTATTCCTTCTTTACAAGGTTTTATTATAGTTTTGTAGTTCGATCCAAATTTATTCCTACTATTAACACCAACTGAGTATCTTCGTATGTTAAACCCCAAAAAGTCAAACCCGACATTGCCCAGGTAAGATTTATCTGTATGAGTTATTGAAGTTTTTGACTCTTTTAGTTCCAGTCCCATGGTGATAAGCCATTTTTCAACTTCCTTTTTCGCGTTTGTCACTACTTCTAGATCTTTATGCATTATTACGAAGTCGTCAGCATAACGAATTATTCCGAGGCTTGCCATTTTTGAGGTGGGGCTGAGTTTAACACCTTTAGAATTAAGAATTGTCTGGGTTTTTACCCATTTCTTCAGATGGGTTTCCATTCCATGCAGAGCAATATTTGATAGTAGAGGACTTATAACTCCCCCTTGCGGAGTTCCGCTCGTCGTAGGTGAGAATGCTCCGTTATCCATCACCCCAGCTTTTAGCCAAGATCTTATCTGGCGCTCAAGTGTGGCATGTGTACACATCTTCTCTATCAGTTTGTCGTGATCGATTTTATCAAAGCATTTGCTTATGTCTGCATCAAGCACATACTTGCCCGTCTTTATTCCTCTTAAGCTGTGATGAATTGCTTCAACAGCGTCTCGAGTACTTCGGCCCGGTCTGAAACCATAACTGTTAGGTTCAAATTTTGCCTCCCACTCCGGTTCTAAGGCAAGTTTTGCTAGCGCCTGTTTCGCTCTGTCTCGGACAGTTGGAATGCCCAGTGGTCGTTTTTCGTCCGTACCAGGTTTCGGGATATACACTCTCCGAATAGGGGAGGTTTTACCGTCTATACTGATATCTTTTGCCATTTTGAATCGTTGCTCAGGTTTCAACAGTGCAACTCCGTCTATTCCCGCAGTCTTCTTTCCTCGGTTGTCCTGAGTAACTTTCCTTACGGCCAAAAGTTTGGCGCTGTCACTCTCTAATAATTTTTGTTGATACTTGTGTAATTTTAACAAATTGTTTTCCTTTGCAGCTTGAAAAATTTTTCGTTGTAATTTTGTAACCGTTCTTTGGGCCCTCCGCCACTTGACGTTCTGCCAGGTTATTCGCTTCAAATCCATGTGATTCATATTAAATAATTGATTTTTTGTTTAATAAAAAAATATTGGCCACGGAAGCTTTCATTAAACATTGAATCCTTTTTGATTGCACGGGATACGTCTGCATATCCGGCCAATTACGGCCTTGCCTTTTCAGCGAAACTCGTACTCCTTAAGGTCTATTAAACTTTAATCTCTGTAGTTAGGTTGGCCTTTTGAGGAAGGTTTCCCTAGTTAGAGGAGTTCGGCATTTGCTTCTTATCCCGTCCTTCCTTTACTTCGCAGGTGTAGCTTCACCCTCTCCATTTAGGTTGCTTAGTAAAGGTTACTCCGTTCCGTATGTTCACGACACATCCTTAGACTCCTACAATACACCGGTCCTGCTTAGGAGAGCGAATAAGAGCACGAAACCTCCTATTCCAGAGGACATCCCGATGTTCCGGGGACGGGGTCGGTCTCAGACCAAGGTTGCATAGACCCCGCTTAATGTTTACGATGCTTAAGTAGGTTCAATATTTAGTCGTAGATGTTTACATAGAGATACGTCCCTGTCCACAACCTGACAGGTTCTTCTCTTTCACTTCGGCTTCACACCCTCCGGTACCAGATCGTTTGACCAGGTAAGCTACTCGGAGCGCATGCAAAGTGTGTTTTTCACTAACTCTCATAGTGACTGAGACTATATTCTCAGACAGTTCATACAGTTGTCGGGTCGCACTTCAAGATCCATTACAAGAAATAATAAAGCAACCAGATAAAATCTAACATCAAATTTAGACCTAGCATCGTCGAACGGGTCAAAGCCGCATTCATATTGCGCTGTTTTTTCACTATTCAGTCTCCGAAACGCCACAAGAAAAGCGGCCCCACTGAAAATGATAGCAAATCCAGCAGCAACAATTAGATAAATCAGTATTGCTAAATAGTCAAACATAATAAACTTTACTTAAATTTAAACGATAACTAATTACTTTGTATATAGTGTACCATATCTGTGATATATTCCTGCATACTAGATTCCGCGTCAGAGTCGAAATCTTTTGTGGCAATTATTGTTTCAACAAATGGCCAGCTGTAGGTAGTTAAATCATTTACTACCAGCGACATAAATTGGTTTATTTGATCTAGGCTCAATATATCTAAATAACCCTTTGATCCGGCGTATAGCATCACTACCTGAATTGGTGTTGAAGTTGTCGCAAATTGGTCTTGCTTTAATATTTGAGTAAGTCGTTCACCGCGCTCTAATACTTTTTTTGTACTTGCATCAAGATCACTTGCAAATTGAGCAAACGCAGCATTTTCACGATATTGAGCTAATAATAGCTTTAATTGCCCAGCTACCCTTTTCATTGCTTTAATTTGAGCAGCTGATCCAACACGGCTTACACTAAGACCTACATTAATAGCAGGCCGAATTCCTTTAAAGAATAGGTCGGCCTCAAGGGCACATTGTCCATCAGTAATCGAAATTACGTTTGTTGGAATATAAGCACTTAAATCTCCAGCTTGCGTTTCAATAATTGGTAAAGCTGTCAAACTGTATCCTTTCCCCATATTCGCCGCTCTTTCAAGTAATCTACTATGGCAATAGAAGACATCTCCGGGGTAAGCTTCTCGACCGGGTGGCCGCCGTAATAACAGACTTAATTGACGGTATGCCACGGCCTGCTTACTTAAATCATCATAAATAATCACGGTAGGTTCTCCGATATCTCTAAAGTATTCTGCAATGGTACACCCGGCGTAAGGGGCTAAAAACTGCAGCGGCGCCGAATCTGAGGCTGTTGCTGCAATTATTACTGTCCAAGGCATTGCGTTAACTTCCTCTAACTTTTTTGCTAGTTGAGCTACGCTAGAGCGCTTTTGTCCAATCGCTACATATACACAAGTACTTCCAGCTTTCTCCGCACCAATACAACTATTTACCGTTTTTGAACTAACATAGTCAGCCTCCAATTGACGAAGTGTTGTTTGGTGAATTATTGTGTCTACTGCAATTGCCGTTTTACCGGTTTGCCGGTCACCAATAATAAGCTCTCGTTGGCCGTTACCAATTGGCACTAGACTATCCACAGCCCGTATTCCAGTGGCCATCGGTGAGTCAATTCTTGCTCGTAGTTGAATACCAGGAGCTTTCCGCTCAATTAGTTCTTGCTTTGTTGCGGGTAAAGCTCCTTTATTGTCTAAAGGTTGTCCTAAAGGATCAAGGACTCGTCCGCGTAAAAACAGCCCAGCAGGTACTGAAATAATACTTTTTGTACGCCGAGAAAAGTCTCCTTCTTTTAGAACAGCATCATTACCAAATAAAACAGCTCCAACAAATTGTTTTTCAAGATTTAAAGCCATCCCTCGAACAACTTGCCCTGACTTAGGTACGAACTCTAGCAGCTCACCTGCTTGAACACCATCTAATCCGTATACTCGTGCAATTCCGTCAGCAATACTATCAATTCTACCGCATTCAACATATTCAAATTTTAATTTTTTAAATCGGCGTAGGAGCGTTTTTAATCCTGATGGTACGGCTTTTCGTTTTCGAGTTACCGGATTTTGTTTTAGTTTTTTTTTTAAGATATTAGTCATTAATCTTAATTAAACTACTTTTATAATTATCTATATATGCTTTTAACATATGATCAGTTCCCAATAGAAAGGATAGAAATCAAGGTTTTATGTTCTATGTGTGTATAAATAATGTATATTTATATATTAAACTTAATTTACTCTATATAAAAAAATAATTAATCAAATTATATATATATATAAATCTATTTAATATTTACAAATAGTTTAGCTTGTAATTATGTTTATTATCATGAGCAGCAGTAGATTCGAACTACTGGCCAAGCGTTCATGAGACGCTCGCTCTACCACCTGAGCTAGCTGCTCTACAGGTTTTTCTTTGGGGACGTGTTGCCCCCCCCCCCCTTTTTTTGAGACCTGTTATTTTTACTGTTAGCTTTGATTTTACTCCAAAAGGCAGATCAAAACCAAAAAATAAAAACCTATAAAAGAGATTTTCGTCGATTATACGACAATGTAAAACCTATGTAGTTTTACATGTTATAGCACATCAAGGCGTAAGCTACGCTTGCATGGCTGGTATCCAAAATTAAACTAGGGTAAACTCCGATAAGTATACTGAGTATACAAAAAGGTATTAAGGCAGCAAACTCGCGACGATTTAGGTCACTATATTTTTGAATATATACCAGCTTAGTGTTTCCAAAACAGATTCGGCAGTATAGTAAAAGCGCGTATGCTCCGGTTAATACCATTGATGAAGCCGCTAAAACAGCAACTAACTTATTGACTAAAAATACGCTTGTAAAAATAAGCATCTCTGCTGCAAAGGTAGGACTTAATACGGGTAAACTAATATTTGCCATGGTCAATATTAATAGCAAAGTAGAGAACACCGGCATTACTTGGGCAAGCCCTGAAAAATAGTAAACAACCCGAGTTTTATACCGATCGTAAAGTATACCGATGCATAGAAATAGCCCTGGGCTTACTACGCCATGGCCAATCATCATTAGCAAACTTCCTTCCAAGCCAACAATGTTAAATGCAAACATTCCTAATAAGCAACACCCCATATGAGCTATAGAGCTATAGGCGACAATTTTTTTAACATCAATTTGGCGTAAAGTGATTAGGCTAACATAAATGATACCTATTAAGCATATGACGTAAACTACCGGACTAAAATATATACATGCTAAAGGGAATAAACTGATACTCCAGCGAAAAAACCCGTAGGTTCCAAGTTTTAATAAAATACCCGCTAATATTATTGAACCGCCTGTTGGAGCATTAGAGTGGGTTTCGGGTAACCAACCGTGTAAAGGAATTAGCGGTGTTTTAACACCAAAACTAATAAACCACAGCACAAATAGAATTATCTGCCGGCTTGGGCTAAAATAAGAGGTGTTCAAAATGTGCCAATCTGTTGACCCGCATTGAAAATACACAATTAAAACACCAACTAACATAGGTAAAGACCCTATTAATGTATAAATAAACATTTTATAAGCCGCTCGAATATTTCTCGGTTTAGAGCCATAAATGCCCACTAATAAAAACATAGGAATTAGTACGGCCTCAAAAAATAAGTAAAATACGAGTAGGTCTTGGGCTGAAAAAGCTCCTATTAAAATAACCTCCATTATTAAAAAGATTAAGCAATACGTTTTTAAGTATTCTGGGCCCTTTATTTCCAAGCTTGCCGGAATTTGCCAACCGATTAAAATGCATATTAAAGTTAAAAAAGTTGTTAATAAAATCAACCACAAATTTATACCGTCTATACCAAAACCAAAACTAAAGTTAAACAAATTTCCGATACCGCTGTATATTTCCATTTGATATCTAAATTGAAAATCCGCGGTAGAAGGGTCAAATAAAATCCAAATAATTAAACTTAATAAGAACGTAATTAATGAAGCAATTAAACTAATTCTTCGAATTGTATTAACCTTCCAGGCGGGTAAAAAAATGACAGCTAATGCTGCTAAAATAGGGACTAGTTTTAAACTAACTAATATATTGCTAGCCCCATTACTAAAGATAAACTGAATCAAAGACATATAGAAAAAAAATAGGTAAATTTTGTATAGGGTTTGGCCGTTTAAACTCTATAAACTAGAACTTACTTAAATTGCCAAACGAATACAAATATTATTATATTATTTATTATAAACACATATATATATATATACATACAATAAATTAATTAGTACTTTAAAATAAAATGTTACTATTTAAAAAGATTCATTTATAACAAATCCATATACTAACGCCTATTACACCAAATCGGGTACGCACAAAGCCCTGGCTATAACCTACATTTTGACGTAGGGTGCTTAACGGGACTTTCCCTACACATTTACTGATTTGTTGAGCCATTGCTTTCTTTTGACTGCCTAAGCGCCCGGTAATAGTAATACGTATTCCGAGAATCGGGCAACTACTCCCCATGGATCGCATAAGTATACGAATGTCATTAATATATTGATTTACAACCGGGCGGGGGCTTTTTTTATCTGAATTGCTCAGCAATAACACTATTTGATTTAAAATCCAATTAGCACACATTAAATTACTTGCATAAAATAAATCCCATTGAACTTGTGTTACTATATTTTGTTTTTTCGATTGTGTTATCTTATAAGCCTCTTCTCTGCAACTTGAAATCATCAATGACCCTTTATAAATTGATGATAATCGATTTATAGGCTTACTATTTTTTAACTCTAATAACTTAGCACTATTGTTACCAAAAACCAACTGTGGGTTAGGATAGTTTTGTTTGCCAAATATGTTTTGCCGATATATGTAATTTTCTTTTAAAGCATCTGCAATTTTTAAACAATGTAAAACAAATTGTGTAGTCTGTAGTTTATAAAAGCCGCCGGATTCCAAGTTAAATTGATGTTTAAATGCTGATTGAATTATTCTTTTTTCAAGATATACTGTTTGTAAATTTGATAAATCAAAAGCAAAATTGCTAGCTAATATGTATAAAATTACTCCAGGTTTTATCTTACTAGAAATACCAATGTTTCTTGTGTTATACACCTTTGTAAAAGAATATTGAATAAGTGAACTTTTTTTTTTTAAGCTTTGGTCTAGGATTTTGGACATATTTAAGAAACTTTTTCCGATAATCAGTAATTAAGTTATTAATTACTGATCCATTGTGTTATGAACATATAAACAAACAATTATATAGAGTGGCCGTAGGGCTTAGCCTACTCTCTATAACGCTTTTTTATACATATTTTATCTACTAAGTGTTTAGCCTTAGGACTAGCCTATCATAGAAAAGTAGTATCAATAATTGATTACTTATCTAAATTCTAATTAGTCCCTTTGCTTTGCTCTTTGAAACCCTCGCCTTTGCTCTTTGAAAGGTGCAGGCAAAAGTAGGGATTATTTGACAAAAAAAAAACAAAAAAGCAGTATTTTTTCTATGATCTGCTCTTACTGCTAGGATTGAATCGAACAATCATTTTTAGCTCCGCAAACTAACGCTTTATCCATTAAGCTACAAGCAGTATTAAGTTTACTTTTATTTATATTTACTTTGAAGGTTTTTTATAACTGCAGTTAAGAACAAAACAAATTAAAAAAAACTATATAAAATTGAAATAGGCTTTTAACATATAAAAGACCTTTATTATTTATACAAACTAACCCTTTAATAAACTGATATATTGTACACTAACAGTACGTCTTACGCGATACCAAATAATAATAAGCGCTAAACCAATAGCGCTTTCAGCGGCAGCGACACATAATATATATAACGCAAACATTACACCCACTAAATCTTCCATAGCGGCAGCAAAAGTAAGCATCAATAGATTTATAGATAGTAGCGTAAGCTCCACCGCTAGTAGGATACTTATCACTAGTCGGCGATTGAAAAAAATGCCCGTTAATCCAATCCAAAAAACAATTAACCCAGTAATAATTAACTGGTTAAACGTGTCTGATCCTGGAAATGCGCTGGGCTGCCATAATAAGGTGCTTAAATTGGCCTCTATTACAGAAGGCATTAAATAATTCATTTCTTCAATAATCATTTTAAGTTTTTTAATTATTGTCCTTTACTATAATAAATAATAATATAGATAAATAGTGTTTTAATCACACAGTATTTTATTAACTTGATAAATATATATAACAAAAACAATTCGTCAGTTAAAGATATTAATAAGATATTAATAAGATATTAATAAGATATTAATAAGATATTAATAAGATATTAATAAGATATTAATAAGATATTAATAAGATATTAATAAGATATTAATAAGATATTAATAAGATATTAATAAGATATTAATAAGATATTAATAAGATATTAATAAGATATTAATAAGATATTAATAAGATATTAATAAGATATTAATAAGATAGTTATAATAAGTTTTTAGCTACTTTTATAACATTATAAGCAGCTTTAAATTGTTGTGCATATACTTTGTTTTTTAATTCAAACGGTACTGTAGTATTTACCCGTTTAAATCCGAGCTGATGCTGCTTGTTGGCGCCGGCTTTTTTAAAAACAACACACACACCGCAATTAGAGTAAAATTGGATTGTTGACCCATCTTTACGGCATGTTGGAGCCTTAACTTGAACTAGTAGTAAGTCTTGCAAACTGTTTTTTTTTGTATTGGACATACTAGTTTTGCCCCCCGCCGCTTTTTTATATTCCTGGGAATACACTGCTGTAGGTTTTACCTTTAAAATGCTCACTTTTACGCAATTCCCTATTTTCGCAGCTTTTTTTGTATTTTTTTTGGCAAAATTGATGCATTGCCCCTGCAAAAAATCGCTATTATCTTTAATTGAAATTTTCGTTTGCGTTTGTACCATTTTGCTTAATTATAACTTAGTTGTTCCATAAATAAATATAAATAAATTATTAAAGTCAAATATACAACTTTACTTTAACCTTCACTATTAAATATAAAGGCTTAAGTGCCACATTTGAATATCAATTTTAATAATTTATAGAATTACTTAAATATTTCATTATCACATTTAAATATTTTCCCTTTCCCGGCCCGTTGCTACTTTTGCTATTGTATAACAACTCGTTATAAAATAAAAATCCAAAGGCACTTAGTGGGAGGCTGATTATATTAATTCACTATCTAATTGCTCCAATTTGAATTCTTCAAAAATTGCAATGGCTGTTAGGATAGTATACTGGTTTACTATGAAACCAAAAAAGGCGAGACCTAGGATTATTTGAAAAAACCACAATTTCTGCTTATTTAACAGCCCGGGTTTAATATTTGAGTAATAATGTATCATTATAAAAGGTGTTAAATATTCTAGCTTTGTATATAGTAATAAAAGATTTAAAACCCTTTCGTTTAACTGTATACAATAAAAATAGTTTAGATATACTATAAATAAACATGACCACGTTTTAGCTTCATTTGAACTGAGTGCTATAAAATTATTGATAGGTTGTTCCCGAGCACTATAAACGGATAAATAGCCATAATGATTTTGAATAGGTTTTACAGCGCCCGATAATAGCTGCCCAGTCTCTACTGGGTCATTTGTTTTCTCAAAAGCAAAAGAGTGATGTATAATGTTATTATAAAAATTAAAATCAACTGCTTGAAAATTCGTAACAAACAGACCAGAAAAAAATTCCAGCTGAAAGCCCTGGGTAAAATATAAAAAACACTGCATTAAAAGAAATACAGAAGCAATATAAAGATTGCGGTAACATATTTCGAGTAAAATTGTTGTCATTATAGACATTCCAAAATTTATTGTTATTTACCTTTGCCCGAAGCCAAAGGCAAGGGGTACGGCTTTTACATAAAACCGTATAACTAAAGCGCTCTATCTTAGCCCTTAGCTTGTTTCTATTAAGTCACCAAAGTATCATTAGTATAATTTGCTATAAATATACTAATAGAAAAGTAGGACTTGAACCCACATATCCAGCACCCAAAGCTGGCATGTTACCTATTACATTATTTTCTTAGCAAAGAAAAGATAAAAAACAGAAACAAAGAGTACTTATTAAAAATATTGTATTATCTTCAGGCGAGGCAGTATTATAACGTATCTCGGGACTTTAAAAAATAAAAAAAAAAAAATACTACGTAGTTTTTTTAAATTTTAGAATAATTGTAATAAAAAAAATGGAAACACTGGCACAAGTGGGATTGAGTATGTTCAAATCAAACCAAATGGTACTGTAGGTACTGTAGTATTAATCTCATAAAGGGAATTACTTAGGCTGTCTTAGACGATAGGATAAGACATTCAATTATTTTTTGATTGTACTGTTCATTTTTTTAAGCATATTTAAGCTAATTTGTTGTCGTTGCAGCGTGTTTTTTGTGAGAACGTATGCTAGAACAAAACTAAGTATAAATATGTTTACTTTTATATCTACACATCTATATAATGATTATTACATGGTAATTTTAATTTATAGCGATTATTAAATAAAATTTTTTCCATTGTAGCAGGCCTAGGATTCGAACCTAGACTCGAGTGAATCACCCTTACTTTGACCTGCTTAATAAAGGTTTTTATGTAGCCTTTAATTTAAATTTAAAAAATTAGTATTGGTTTATTTATCGATTATTATAAACTCAATATTAATTTCCCAGCTTGCTAATATCTTCAACAAGGGCTTTAATTATCCGTAAAGCTTCCAGTTGAGCAATCAGTGCTACTTCTGCTTTCTGCTTGTTGCTTAATTTGATTTGTTTAAGAAATTTTATCGACTTAGTCAATGCTATTTAATAAATACCTACTCTATTTCGATATCTATTTCGATATCTATATCTATAAACTATAAACTATAAACTCAAGTTTTTTGAGTTGAGATTCGCTTTCTCAAAAGCCTTTATCGACGGACTTTACCGACGTTAGCTTGTTTTCGGACTACCTCCGCTTTGTAAAAATTGTTTTTTTAAAAAGTTAATTTAGTTGGGTTAGTTCGGAAAAACATAAAATTATGCTCTATGCTAAACTATACATAGCTTATGCTATGACCCCCAATAGTATATAACAACGAACAGTATAAGCCATACAACATCAACGAAATGCCAGTACATAGCTGCAAGCTCAAAACCAAGGTGATGGTCTGGTCGCATTTGACCTAATTGAGAGCGCAGTAGGCAAACCATTAAAAAAATAGTTCCAACAATAACATGCGCCCCGTGTAAACCGGTTAACATATAAAAGCACGAACCATAGACAGAATCACTAATGGTGAACCCTGCTGTAACATATTCAAATCCTTGGAATCCTGTAAAGATGGCAGCTAATAAAACAGTAAGAATTAATGCATATTGGGTTTGTTTATTATTTCCAATTAGTATAGCGTAATGAGCCCAAGTTACGCTAGCTCCACTTGTTAATAGTATTAAGGTATTTAAAAAAGGTATACCAAATGGGTCTAAAACCTCAATTCCTCGTGGCGGCCAAACCCCCGCAATATCAATTGTTGGAGCTAGGGAGCTATGTCCAAACGCCCAAAAAAAACCCAAAAACAGCATTATTTCTGACACAATAAATAAAATCATCCCATACATAATACCTTTTTGAACACTCTTAGTGTGATGCCCTTGAAACACTGACTCGCGGAGGACATCCCGCCACCATACAATAGCAACATAAACTAAACTAACTAAGCTTAAAAACGCTAGAAATCCTGCGTAATTATATTCGTGAAACCAACCTACTAAACCTGTGGTGAAGCCCCATAATCCTAGCGATGCAAATATTGGCCATGGGCTAGGATCAACTAAATGAAAACCGTGTTTTTGCATAATAAGATAATTTATTATTCTTTTAGTTTTTAAATGCAGATTAGTTGTAAAGCTCACTGCTTTTCTACTAACGCATATGAGTTAGAATCGATGTATATAGAATGGTAATTATCTAAATAACTAAGTATCGCTTTAAGTAGCGGATCTTTCAATTAGGATTTGAACCTAAATAAACGCTTTAGAAGAGCGTAGCTTTATCCCTTAAGCTATTGAAAGACAAATTCTTAAACTTAAAGAACAATAGGAGGCAACACACGATAACTAGTAAGCATTACTATTTTTTTGTAATATAACGTCAAGCAACTATCATTTACCCATGTTCGCTTTCTTATAAGAGTCACGATATTCTCGCCTTATTCTTTTTTTAAATTGTTTTATCCTTCGTGTAGCCCCCCCCCCCCCCCCCCCTTTTTTTTTTGGAGTAAAAGCCAAAGGCAAGGGGGTTAAACAAGTAATGCAAACACATACGGTTGTATAGAAGAGCAACCATTTATTAACTATGGAGTTGAGCAGAATCGAACTGCTATAGCTTGCTTGCAAAGCAAATATTTTACCATTAAATTACAACCCCTTTCATAAGCTTATATTTGACCAATTGTTTGATCAATTGCAATGCACGCTTTCTGTTGTTGCTTAACTATTTTATCAGCGCAAATACACACCATAATGAATTATTATAAAATGATGTTTATATAATTTGATCAAGAATTCAAAATCGCTTTGACTTTTTGCTTTGCCGCAGGCAAAAGTTATAATGTACATAAACAAATAAACGATTTATACGTTTTAAATCTTACATAAGGGGACGTATCTGATTCTTTTATATTATAGAAGGGAGAAGGGTTTCACTACTACGGGGCTCGAACCAGTACTCTCGGCCTTATCAAGACCGCGCTTTAACCAATTAAGCTAAGTAGTGGGAAGGGGCAGTAACACCCACCTCCTCGGGGTTTATCGGTTTCAAAATCCGATTGTGAATAACAGCACAGCAAGCGTACTGCATAAACATTATTTTATGCGCCCTGTAGGACTTGAACCTACAATACCCTAAAGGGTGACGAGTTAAAAGCTCGCTACATTACCAATTCTGTGCAAGGACGCTTTATTACTTAGAGTTCTTTCGGTTGGCTTTTTAGTATATTGATGTATTAAAGAAGTTCGGAGATTTTAGATAGCTGATAGAATATAGAATCTCGATATTGTTTTAATAATTAATAAATAATATTTGAATACTTAATAGACATACGTGCTTATAAAAGCACTAATTATTATTCCGTGTTAATAGGTAATATTCTAAGCGTCCTAAAACAGGAACTAGCACAAAAAAATAAAAGAAGAAATATAACGTAGCCGTTTGACCTATAAATATATAAGGCTGCTCTACCGGCTTTGAGCCTGCCCAAGAAAGTACAAAACATGCACTAACAAATAGATAAAAGGCCTTACGATGATATGGTCGAAAATTTGATGACCTAATCGGGCTTGTGGCAATAAAAGGTAGCGCTAATAGAGCAACAAAAACAAGCCCAATCGCTAGTACACCTCCTGTTTTATTGGGGATGCTTCTTAAAATACAATAAACAATTAAGAAGTACCATTCTGGTACAATACTTAAAGGAGTTACTAAACTGTTAGCAGGTATGTTATTATCAGGGTGTGCGAGTAGGTTTGGTGCAAACCATACTAAAACACTAAAAATAATTGCAAATAATAAAAGTCCTACGCGGTCTTTATAGACTAAATAAGGGTAGAAATTAATTTTGTCTGCGCTTGCGTTGATACCTAACGGGTTGTTTGACCCTTTATGATGGAGAGCCGCGATATGTACTATGCTCGCTCCTGCAATTAAAAAAGGCAAAAGATAATGTAATGAGAAAAAGCGATTTAATGTGGCATTATTTACTGAGAAGCCACCCCATAACCACTGCACTAACTCTGTTCCTACAAAAGGGACTACTGAAAATAAACTAGTGATAACGCTAATACCCCATAAACTTTGCTGACCAAAGGGCAAGCTATAGCCCATAAATGCTGTTGCAACCATAAGCAATAGAATAACTACGCCCACACACCAAACGGCCTCTCTTGGAGCTTGATATGAGCCGTAATAGAGGCTTCTTAACATATGTACCATCGTTACTGTAAAAAACATACTTGCGCCGTTAGCATGCATATACCGTAATATAAATCCGCCTTGAACATCTCGCATAATATGTTCTACAGAACTAAATGCTAAGTTTACTTCTGGCGTATAGTGACATGCAAGAAAAACTCCTGTAGCTATTTGAATAACTAAACTAATACCTGCCAAGCTACCGAACCCCCAAAAGTAGTTTAGGTTCGAGGGCGTAGGGTATGCAATTAAATGATCATTTATTACACTTAAAGCGGGTTGCTTTAATACACTTAAATTTTTACGTACTCCACTTGTACTGAAAGGTTTCGACTGTTCAATTATAAACATAGTAATAATAATGTGTTTTTATTTCTATATATATATTAATATAGATATATTAGAAAAATGCTTTTCTATAAAGATTAATTCAGAGGCTAATCTAGCGATAAGTGGGACTTGAACTCACAATGTTTGATTACAAATCAAAAGTTTTACCATTAAACTATTATCGCTCTCTTTTACTACCGGGGGCTTTTGTGCTTTGTAGGTAAATTGAATTAATAGAGAAGATGCCGACCCGCCCTGGCCTTTTATGAATAGTGTAAGTCTTGTTTATATTGCCGTTTTATGTAACACAACCATGCATAGTACCAACATTGAGATGCCCTACCTTAAAACATTGCTCGATTATAAAATAACAGACCAGCTATTGAATGAATAACGCTGGCTCCCAATTTACTATTTCATTATTGTGTACGCCCCATTTTCATTTTTTCTATAGTGTTTAAACGAATTTGTTGAGAAGCCAAAGTGTCTTTTTAGTGAGCGTACATATCAACTTGTTCACTAGTTATTAGAAACTTGTTCACTAGTTATTAGAATAGTAAACTCATTATAAGGGCTTCATTATAAGGGCTTACTAAAACGTGATTTAAGGGTTCAATTTGATTCTAATACTCTTTCGGAATGTTTTTAAATGCCTCTCATAACCCCACTTATCCTAAGCCGGTACTATACAATTGCGTGCTAAGGAATGGGAGTGGGCGCCTAGCTTCTAAGCTTTGATAACATTTGATTGAAATATGTACAATTTTATTTAGGTCTTTATAATTTTATTTAGGTCTTTATAATCAATAAGCTGATCGAATTGTATTTCTAACTCTTTTTAATACGCAATTAATCCGCAAGGGCCCAAATGATTTCTCTTGACTTATTAATTGCTTCTAAGTGAAACATTAGATCAGCTTCAACCTTTGCCCGAACCTTTTAACCTTTCAAAGAAGGGGGCTAGGGGCCAAAGGCAAGGGCCTTTGGCCACGCTCTAAAAGTAATTTTTTAAGAATTCATTATATTCCTCTAATGAGCTTCCTTTAATATTGCTATTCAGCAATATTTAAAATTTGTTTTGATTTTTTTATTACCATGATTTTTAATTATTACTTTTTTTTTTTAGATACTATATTGGTACCTACAAGTCCGCTTTTGATAGGATTTGAACCTACTACCTCCAAGTGTTACAGCTTGGCGCCCAGCCTTTGACTTGACAAAACATACTGCTTTATGTTTCTTTTGGCAGGCAAAGGCAAAAGCATCGCTTCTCTATACAAGCTGTTTTATAACAAAAAAGACCACTTTTTCTTCCATGACTGAACTCTCGGCGGAACCAGAACCATACCTAGCTAAAATCACTTACGTGTGAGGGGGGGGGGGGGGGGGGGGGGTTCCTGTATCCATAAAACCTTCTCAATAGCGTCTTATTTTAATAGACTTTTATCTAAATTCCTTCTTAAAACTAATAAGTGCTATGATTTTTCAAATTTGTATTCAAAACCAAATTTCTGCTTTCCAGAAATGTAGCTCCCTGCGTAAGTCGTAGTTTCTTTTACGCGGGACTTACCATATGTATTTAAATTTTGATCTTTAAATAGACCTAACAATTGGTAGGCGGTATCTTTGCAGCTGTTATGCTGCTCCCATGCTTTATTTTTGTGGGCATCTCGAGTTCGAGGAGTAACCCCCTGCTCATCAATGGCATCCAGCTTTTTTTTGAGCGTTTGATCGCAGTCTTTGGAGATCGTTGTTACTTTTGTTAGAATAGATCCAAAGGAACCCTCAGACTGTTTTTCTTTGTCTGGTTTTAGAGTTTGTGCTCCGGGCCGAGCCCACGTAAACCATGATTTATTAGGCGAGGCCTTATTCGCAGATGTTTCTTTTTCCTCTGGGCCGCTACAGTTGGACTTTTGAGGTCCCACCTTTTTAATTAGCTGCTTAAAAACACAGGATAGCACCTCCCATACAAAGCATAGTACTTTATAAATCAGCATTTGCGTGTAATACCAAGCTTGGGCGGCCAATTCTGGGTTTGTCCAGTACAGACAACAAATAAATGCAAAAAAAAGAATCAGCAAGATTATTAAAATTGTATTAATATTTGTGTAAGCTGATTTTTTAGAAAAACTTTTTTTACTGGCCTGAGTAGAACCCTTTTTTTCCAAGTAGGCAAAAGAATGAACAAGCTGGATTCCTTACAGCCAATTTTACTCCAGTCTATTGGATTTAACGGGTCTCCCGTTTCATAAAATGAGGGGACACCCGGTGTAAACACCGGCGGGCACCACACAAATATAACTAATATTATTAGAACGATTAGCATCCTAAAAGCAACGTGCTTCCAATTGATTTTAAAAGAAACCGTTTGCTTTTGCATAATTAGCCCGTGGAGCATCACCCCAAAACAGTGCCCAAACAAGACCATATAGACAATTAAAAGCAGGTTAAATAAGGCAACGTTCGGGAAGTATAAGGAGCTATACTTTAAAGTATTAAAGTATAAAATATAGGCAGGTGTCGGCCCAAAGCTATGATTTGAGGCATAGTCGGCTGCAGATACTAACCAAGCAAGGCGGTATAGCTCTACCCATTTTAGTATAGTATACACTGAGAAGTTATAAGTAGAGGCTGCTTCCAAAAACGTCCATGGGTGACCTATAAACACTGAGTAGATGATACACCATAATACAATAGAAGATAGCGTTAAAACACCCCCAGCTGTTGCGAGTATAATTATACCTTGAAGCTTTGAATAGCTTAGCAAAAAAGTGTAGGTTTTATTTAGCCTAAAAATAATAGGGCTTGAAATTAACCTTTTAAAAAAATCAAAAATTGCTTTTTTCATTAAAAAAAAAAATTATATTATTTGTTGAGAAACACAGTGCTTGAACCTGCACCTTAATAGAATGGTTCCTAAAACCACCGCGTCTACTGCTTCCGCCAATTTATCAAGTACTTTTTCTGTTCTGTTCCAGCTGTAAATAATTATTTTTTTTATATCAAATTGATATAAAGAAATTGTTTTTGGGCCCTTGCGGATTTGAACCTACTACTTTCAAGTGTTACAGCTTGGCGCCCAGCCTTTGACTTGACAAAACACACTGCTTTATGTTTCTTTTGGCAGGCAAAGGCAAAAGCATCGCTTCTCTATACAAGCTGTTTTATAACAAAAAAGACCACTTTTTTCTCCTATGATTGAATTTGAATTCCTAGCGGAACCAGAACCATATTTAGCTCAAAAGAACTAACGCTTGCCTTTGGTTTTGGGCAAAGGTAACCATTAAGCTAGAAGCAGTATTAAACTATTTTTAAAACAAAATTAAGCCAAAGGGAGCAAAGGCTAACAGTTTATTAAAAAAAAACCTTGAAGAATCAAATAAATTTAAGCTTATTATACAATAAATATAATAGCTTTTAAAATTAGAGTTTATCTTTCTAACTTATATAAGACCGTTGCTATTACTTTTGCTTTTTTTCTCAAACTTTTGCTATTGCAAAAGCAAGGGCCAAAGAAAGGCTAAAGGCATACAAAAGTAGCTACAATAGAAAAAATTAGTACAGGGTAGCTTAATGTCTTACAACACTTACACCCCCTGCCTATTTACGCAAATGCGATGTACTATAACCTTTACAATTGTTTCTTGCTTGATAGTTTTTCAGCAATTAACATTTCACGCTTAGCGTTGCAACCATGCTTTTTTCAAAACAATTGCTAAACCATTGGCGCGGAATTCCGGGTCCTTTCGTACAGTGGAATTCTAGTGCTTGGTTAAATATTATGGCTGTCTAGATAGAACCAAACCTGCCTTACGGCGGTTTAAACTCACCTCACGTAGGTCATTATGCAAAGAACAGTTGCGCCCTTAGAACCTTGTGCAGCTCTAGGATGACCTGAGGCAACATCGTCTGTATATTATTATACACACTACAATTGGCAGTGTTTTTATATTACTTAAAGCTTATAATCAAAATATGCGTGTATATACGGTTTTATTAAGCTTAAAAACAGCGTATTAGATGATGCTCTAAAACCTAACCTAAAGTAGGTTTTATCTTTATGCACACCGCAATCAAGACCAAATGTTTCTTTTAAAGCATCAATTAATATAACCTGATCTTCATAACAAAAACCTTGAGTTGAAATAACATAAGATTTTTTCCCTGTTATATATGTCCGTGTTGTACCATCATCCATATACCAGTAAGCCAGGCCCTCAGCTGTTAATATACTTTTTATATTTTGTGGAACACGCTTTTTTCTTTGACCATCTACTTCAGGACCTTTGCTTTGCCGCAGGCAAAAGTAAAATAAATCGTAGTAATACTTAAACTCTTCGTGAGCATAAGTTTTAAAACGAACTTCATAACGCTTTGGCAAACCTGACTTTATGCCGCCGATTTTATTTATTTTAGGCGGAGTACCTACAAATGGTTTAAATATTTGATAAATGTGATCAACATAATCTGCAGCATGCCAGGTTTGAGCAAAGCAAAAGTAGTAACTTGGTTGTTTTGCAGATCTATGAAAATCAATATACCCATCACCTAGTAAACTTCCTATTAAAATACGTTTTTGCTGCGGCGTTAGTTTGAGTGTTTTTTTATAGGTTACAAGATTTTTACCGTATAGCTTTCTTGGTTCGTCTTTATGAACCCAAACGTCGGCTTTTTTGTACCAGTTGGCATTTTGCCTTTGCAAAAACAAAGGTAATGTTGATAAGTTATTTTTTTGTATCATAACGTATAAAGTATAAAGAAAAAATTTGTTTTTTATGTAGTTGTGTATATCAATTCAATTTATTTATAATTTGAATTGACTTACAATTTCTTGTAAGAGTAGACCATATCATCACCCATTATAAGGGTGTTCGGCGTGTGGTCGTTGAGGGGTTATGCAACAGAAAAATATAAGTTGCTTGAACTTCCCTGCTGATTGCCCGCAATCACATGTGTCAACAAGCTTTTTATAAAACAAGCAAGCCACGTAATATTTACATTGCTATTAAAAATAATGTTCTTTGTTAAATTTAATGCAAACGGGGGTTCCAGCATATAGCCAAATGCATTCCTAATCTAGTTTCCTAGATAAGAGCCCCAATGCTAATTAAGGTGGCGAACCCTGGCGTCTATAAGAACTATAAGCCAGGACTACCCTGTTATCCCTGGAGTAACTTTGATTCGTTGATCTCACACCTTTCCACCTAGCATGTGAGGGTCACTATAGCAGACTTTCGTCCTTATTTGACTTGTCAGTCTTATAATCAGGCATGCTTATACTATTACGCTCTACATATCGTTTCCGACAATACTGAGCATACCTTTTGCTCTCTGGCGTTACTTTTTAGCCAGACCTCGCCCCAAGTAAACTGCCCACCTAACACTGTCTTCGAGCTTTGTTAATTAAAGTGTTTTATACAAGGGTTAACATAAAGCTTATTCTATTCACATAAAATTTCTTATATTACGTGTCTTATATAAATATCTTATAGATTAAAAAGTACTCTTATATAAAAGCGACCAATTTATTATCTAGCGGTTTTCCATTGTTGGCATTGCCTCCCGCCTAGCTGTAAGGTAAAAAACCGATCGCAATGTTAGGTTACAGTAAAGCTTCACAGGGTCTTATCGTCTAAGACAGCCTAATCGGTATTTTAACCGATATTCTTATTTCACGGTTTTCGCTCGCGAGACAGCAACCAGGTTGTTACGTTATTCATGCAGGACACCAATTAAATGCCTAGGAATTTCGCTACTTTATGACCGTTATAGTTACGGCCGCTCGTCACCACATCTTGTTTATCTACCTTTTACAACAGATTACTTAAATTAGTGGCCGTTAGCAAACGTCACATCCTATACGTCTTGTTTCAAATTGGCAGGACGCTAAGTTTTTAGTAAACTGTCACCCAGTTCTCTTATCTGAGATCTAAAAGATTGCTTTTAGACCGCTGTTTTCGAAAGTACCAGCGCAATTTGCCGAGTTCCTTACGAACGATTATAACCAAATCTTAGTAAAATCTACTAATCCACCAGAGTCAGTTTTAGTACGGTATTATTTTGTACAAAAAAAATCGATTTTTGTGTAAATTCCTGCTATTTTTTCCTGCAACAGATCTACAAATTAGATTTTATTGGGCATAGCAGGTACCCATCGTAACCTTTACATTACTTAGGGACCGTATTTTTAACTACATCTTTAACAGTTGTGTAGAAAACCCAGGATTTCCGATCATTGAGATACTATTTTTTTAATAAATAAACTTTATACAAATACAATAAAACAAGATTAATATAAAACAATTATTTATTTAAAGTCTCAATTTATATGTTACTCTAGCTGATATATTCACAACCAATATTTTCATTAAGTCTTACCGACGTAACTTTGTCAACATGGTTCGTTTTGCTACTCTAACTGACTTTTATTAAGATCCAGTTAGCTATAATTTCGGCATAGCGCTTAGTCCGGCTAAATTTTCGCAACAACTAAACTATAGTAGTGAGCTATTACGCTTTCTTGAAACGGTAGATGCTACTAATCAAACGTCCTACTAATTTTTGTGAAGTTAATTACTTTCTCACTTAGCGCTATTTTCGGGCCTTAATTCATAGTCTAGGCTGTTTCCTTCTTGTCAAATGCAGCTTGTCCCGCACTGACTGAGTACCTGATAAAATGCCCCTAATTCGTGGTTTGCAACACCTCAGTAAAAGTTTCCTTCCCATCAGTTTTACAGCGCTCTACCTAGTTAGCATTTATTTTGCAGGCCCCCTTCCTAAAAAGGTTTCGCAAAAAACGAGATATTTCGAAGTTCGATTGGTATTTCGCCACTTAAATAAACTCATATGAATGCGTTGCAACGCATACCACTTCGGGCGTCCAACTACCTTCCGGTAACCTTCCCCCTGGCCTACTTAAGCTCACTTCGTTTCGCGTTTTGTGTTAGTTTTTTATGAATACTTTCATAATAAGCTTACTTTTAATAAATTAAGCTACTCGCATTAATTATACCTGCTTTTTATTTGAAAAAAAAAAAGACCAATGATATTACAAAATGAATGCATGCCTTAAACTAACACAAAGTCATCAGCTCATGATTCAAAAGGAACCTTTCTATTCAACATTATAACTGCCAAACTGAAAGTCATTATAAGCAACCTGTTTTGGGACTTGTATTCAGAGAAGCAACGGCATTCTTGTTTCCAAATTCCTTTACAGTACTGATTCACTATCGATCTACATAGAATATTTAGCCAACGGAGTGGTTTCCGTTAATCACTAGCAGGGTTAAACCACTAATTTGATTGATCTTCCCCATTTATTACTTTACTGGATTCAAAAAATAAATGGTTGCGTGCTTATAAACAATTACAGCACTTTTTTATTTACAATCTACAAGACTATAACTTTCTCTGGTCCGGATTCCACTTAAGTTCAACTGTAAACAAAAAATATTTAATCAAGCTTATGCACTTTCGCTCTGTACTACTAGCGCAATCCCGGTTGGTTTCTTTTCCTTCAATTAATAAAATCTTTTAGTTCATTGAGTTTTGGTGTATGCTGTCTTAATACAGTGTTTCCACCTTAGAGAACGGGCTTATCTGGCGAACTCTATACTTATATATAACACTTTAATAACTCTCAAAATAGCTGCCTATTTACAATCGAAATTATTGTATTATCATGATATAGGCAAGTGTATAAAAGAGATGTTTTAATAAAACAGCCTAGTACAGGGACTTGCTCAATTCTCCAAGCCCTTTTCGCAACAAAAGCGCTCTTCCTATGTAGTCAATCCTTCCTCAGGTTGCATTGACTATAAATATAATTTATAAATAAAATATTTTTTTTATAAATCGTATTTTATTTTTTTTATTGAATAATAAAAATTGCCTTAATTAAAAGTTTAACCGACAGGATAACTTTAACTAAATATAATCACTCAAGGGCGGCAAGACTTGAACTCGCAACCAACGCATTTGGAATGCGCTATTCTACCTGTTGAACTACACCCTTTATTTATTCTAGGCCTTTATTTTTCTATTTTTAAAATAGGTGTTTATAAAAATGTAATTAGTTTTAAAATTGATTTATATACTTTTTTTCAATTCAATTACTTACAACAGCGGTTCGCACACATTTGTGGCTATGGGCTACTGATTTGCTAGGCAGAGTCAAGTTCGAAATGGGTTTGGTGCCGTCTTTCTAAATACAAAACAATATATTTATTATTTTAAAAGTTATTTTACATACGCTTAGTGTACTACTTGTTGCACATTAGCTTTTTAGCGGTAAGTGAGAATCGAACCCACATTACTTGATTGGAAGTCAAAAATTTTACCATTAAACTATTACCGCGTTAATTACTTTAGCATTACTGTATTTTCGCTACAATAAGCTCAAAAATAGTACCCATTTTCAATATAGAAAGCCGCGGCAAAATTATTCATCGCACTATAATATATCAGCGGGTGGCAACTATCACTCCGCGATTTATTGGTCAAACAGCCCACGTTTTCAACGGTTTGAAGCCTTTCTCTATAAAAGCATAGTTTAAGGTATTATTATTATATTACCTGCTTGCAGCAACTTTTCGTTGCTTTGAAATATATTTTTTTTTTTTGGGCAGAACAAACCTACAAAAAGAGCTAGCTGTCTTTTATAAAAAACACGCCCCTCCTTTTTTCTCTGATGATTAAAAAGTGCTTTTATTCTACTTTACAAATTCTTTAAATAGGACTTTTTTTACTGGTTAATTCAATTATATAAAGATTATTAACCTGATATACATAATAACTATGGCATGGGTCAGGCTATACTGATTGTAAGGATGTTTGATTTCAACCCTTAAATCAATTGAGCCCTTATTATTACCAGCGTTGTTGTATTTATTTTTATAGATTCTCTTTCCCAGGGCTGAACTCTTTTGGAATTGGAAGGATTCGAACCTTCAATGAATAACTTCGCATGATTTACAATCATGTGCCAAACCACTAGGCTTCAATTCCAGAGTACATGTAGAATTGCTTTATTGTGAAGGTTATTCATTACGAACAGGGAATATGTTTCCTTTTTCTGTAGTAAAAACGCCCAGTTTATACTCTTTAAATTTTGTAATATTATGTTTCTTATACTCTTTTATCCCGCAAAGGAGAAAGCCACCTTTGGCTTCTTTGAAAGGTTATTATTATACCCCTTTACAGGTAAGGGGCCAGAAAATCTCAGCAAGCATACTCCATAGCACTTAAGCTGATTTTTTCTTCCAGCATGCTCGCTTTCGCTTGCGAGGTGGCAGCTGGGAAGAAAACAGCACTAATGAAATCCATAAAAGGAAAACAATTGTTACCTTTGGTTTTCCAAAGGCAAAAGTAAATCAATAAGTATGGAGGCTAATTACTAAGTAATCGCAGGCTTAGGACTTGAACCTAAATCTCTAGGGCATGAGCCTAGCAAGTTACCAATTACTCTAACCTGCATGACTAATGGGGCATAAATTTATATAATATCTTTTAATATATAAAGAAAAATTTAAAAAATGGCGCCAACCGCACCTTCCGGTACGATTACTGTGTTACGACTTATGCCCGGCTGCCAAATATACAATCAAATATAGGTATACAATCTACACTTTTCCTGTACACTTGTTAACCAGGCATTGACGGGCTATTAATAGCCGGAGATGAACAAATTTCACCGTTTCAATTCTTTAAAACGATTACTTATGATTCCTGCTTCATACATTCGAGTTGCAGAATGCAATCCGTTTAGATAAGGTTTACAGATTTGCACTTATTTGCATAATTGCTACTGTTTGATTTATCAATTGTAACACGCGAATAGCCACGATCATGAACTTCATGAAGATCTGTGATGATGCGCACTTCCTCGAAAATTTCTTTCGCTGTGGTTTATAGGTACATTTTAGGCTTAACTAAAATTAGTCAATATAAACATGCGCGTTTCGCTCGTTTATGGAATTAACCCAACTTTACAAAAAACGAGCTGACCACGACCATGCAAAGCTATAACTACCAACTAAGTTTTTTTTGCAAACATGGGTATAGTAATTAATCAAGACCGCGTAAGGTTAGCGCGTAGCGACGAATTAAATCGCATGTTCCACCATATTGAATCTCCACGCATTAATTGTTTCAATTTTAAGCTTGCGCTCGTACTATTGAGGCGGGCTTTTTCCGCGTTTGCTTATTCAAGGCCAAAGGCCAAGACATAAAAGCCATCGTTGACTGAATGGACTGTTATAATAAGTGTCGGGTCTCCCCGAAACTCTTACTTCAAAACCGTACGTGATAGTTTCCCATCATACGGCTCCTCGTGTTTTATACAAAATGTATAAATGTAAAAACGTAATATTTATAAGCAGTCTAGATGTTTCCAATTATAATTAACCCTAAGGTTGTTCATAGATTTTTTTATCTTAGCAATCTTTATAACACCATCATCTGTATAGTGATGTTTTTTTATCATCAAATCGTCTACTTCAGACCAAGCCTTATAATCCAGATATTTAGAACTTAATAAAGGAAATTTGTCTAAATAAGCGCGCAAAATTTTTTTAGACTTCGCGCTACTGATTTTTATTTTATACTGGTCTAACGCATTTGGATTACGTGCTGTTAATGTGCCAAGTTTTACACAAAAGAAGTCCGCAATTTTAGTCAATTTTTCTGCAAAAATACTTTGATTTTTATGAAGGGTAATATTTATAGTGGGTTTTAGATGTTCTTTTGACTTAACAAGTATGCTGCCATCACCTTCCCATAAACCCGCTAAATAAGCCCCGAAGATTGCTCTATCTTTATAAATAGAATGTTTTTTATTTTTATATTGCATTATTTTTATAATTAAAATTTGTATAGTTTTTTTCACGTGAGACACGTCAGCATATCCACCCTATTACAGTTTGGCATTCGCTTTTTATCTCATCCTACTCTCAAGTTAGCGAGCTGTTAGCCCTCTCCTTATAAAGGTTGCTAGCTTGAGGTTTCCTCGTTCCGTGATTACTAAATTATGAGCACTTAGATTTCTGCTAAACACCGACAGTTATTAGAAGGAACAACATGGTCGGTAATATACCATGTCTCAACTGTATAAATTAGATTAACGATGCGTTATCACAGATTCGTTGACTAATCATATGCTCTTTGCTAGAGATTCGTCGTTTCCTTCATCCCGTTTAACCCGGCTTCACACCCCAAAAGGCATGCGGGCTACGCTTTTCGTCGGCTCCTACGACGTCTGGTTTTTCACCAGCAAATAATCACAGTTATAAACACAAAGTGTATTACTTACAGTACGTATTATTTTTAATACTTTTCTGTAAAACGAGTCGCACACTACCGTATCTAATGGTATTTGATCCCCATTCCTTCGTTCCTAAGCTACTGTTTTGACCCAACTAATTGCCTTCGCAAGTGATATTCCTAAAAAATTATTCCCATTTTATCGGTGACTTTTTAATTCTATTAGTCGCTGTCAAACGAGTTGTTCCAGAGCCTACACAGTAGACAAAAGAGCACCGCCGAAGAACGCTTTACGCCCAATCATGATCTTTATTGCTCGAACGACTGGCCTAACCGAGACTTCTGGCACCAGCATTAGTCCGTTCTTCTCTCTAGGTACGCTCTAGTTATTCCCTAGCATTAAGGGTTTACAGAATTCTCCTTCGTTCCCCTACCAGTTTGGTTCGCTCAAGCTTTCGCTCATTGGCAAATGTTTTGCGCTGCTGCAATCAAATGATCGGCTGTGCTTACTACACAGCTGGTACTGCTCTACCTCTCAATGCAGTTAACGATAATCGGCTATGGTCTATTAGACAATACAACCTAATCGCCCATGAAATCTCTAAAGAATATTAATTTTTTTGTATCTTAAACAAAATTACTTTAGTTTATTCTCATGCATTCCTACCCTTTACGCGCAATACCTTATGGCACTACACTAGCATGCGTCAATCCCAACTGTCGCAATAAAAGGGACGCACAATCAACGTCCTTACAATATTTATATAAAAATAAATCAACAAGACTTCCTTGACTTACGCTTTTGGCAGGGTTCGAACCTGCGTCATCCAAGTTAACAGCTTGGCGCTCAACCACAGAGCTTCAAAAGCTTCTTTCCTCAACAAATTTTAATTTATACTGTTGCAAAATAGTGTATCAAACGTTTTTCAGCTTGGTATACTCAGATTATACGGAAGGTGAGAGATTCGAACTCCCGCGTTTTTAAAACACCCGTTTTCAAAACGGGCCCATTAAACCTACTCTGGCAACCTTCCGTAATTGTGAGGCCAGTTATGCTAAAGTTAGAAGATATTTATTATAGTTAAAATAAATAAATGTCATACAGGTGTTTGCGCCTATGCCGTAGGCTTATAAACTTACACCAATTGCTAATAGAATTTCTAGATATTTTATCATAAGTAAGCGCCTGCTTAGACCTAGAATTTTGATTTATGGATTGCTGAAACTGCTCTAACTCAGCTCTAACTTAAATTTGCCGCGATCCCCCGCTCGAAAAGCGGGTTTCTTTAGCACGCATCATACTCTTCTAATACACTTGCTTGTAGAAATTTACGTTGCTCTGATTATTGATTGTTTAAGCGTTTACCATTTTCTATACGCTGTAAAAAGTAAAACCAAAATATATTTGGGTGTTGGAAGAATTGAACTACCATAATTGACTTGTAAGGTCAAGGTTTTACCATTAAACTAAACACCCATGCACGGGGGGGGGGGGCTTGCCTGTAATCTATATCTACATTGCAAAAAGAATTAAAAATACTACCATTAACGTGAATAAGGCAATTGCTTCTGTTAATGCAAAACCTAAAATGCTATAACTAAACAATTGTTTTGTTAAACTTGGGTTTCTAGCTACTGCGGTAATTAAAGATCCAAATACAATACCGATTCCTGCTCCGCAACCGGCTAAGGCAATAGTTGCGCATCCTGCGCCAATAAGTTTTGCAGCTGTGTCTTGCATATGATATAAAATTGTGTATCTTATTGTTTTATATTACTCAATTAACACTAGCCATTTGACCAGTATTCTCAGATTAATTAAACAACTAAAAGCAGTTGCAAAGGCTCTGAATAGTCGATTCAATTGAAAAAACTAAACACCACTAATTAGACAACAAGATATTAATTTATTGTAACCTTTTAGCACTAGGTAAACTAAATGCTTGTTTTGCTGCCTTGAATATTTTAACTTTTATACATGATATAATGTATGATAATATAATTACGCAATTGATGGGCTTTATTAACTACGTAATTATAAAAAAAAAAATTACGTTAGCTAGTTGTAATTTTTCTAACAATGTGGTCACATAATAGTTTTTTTAAACGTAGGTTGTGTGCCAATTGCAGTGCTGCTGTACTTATAAGCCATTGAGTAGCTGACTCAACTGCATTGGCTTGGCTGGTGTTTACCAGCCAAGCCTGATTAAGTAAATGATTGTATTGTAAACCAGTAATATTGCTTTCTGCTTGCCCTGACGGGTTTGACCCTCTATAATGCTGACTAAGTATATCAACTAGCTGCGTACTATCGGTGTCACCCCGTTGGGACTGTGCGGCAGTTCTGCCACTTTCTGCTTGGCCGACAGTTAAGCTATTTAATTTTTGGCGAATTTTGAAAGTACTGACAACTTTTGGTATTATAAAATATAATACGTAATAATATACTGCGCAAAATGTAATCAATAAATATACATATTGGGAAAAGTAGGTTAGTGCGTCTAGTTGTGGCATTTGATAATATACTTTTTCTTGCGAAACACAGGACTTGAACCTGCACCTTAATAGAATGGTTCCTAAAACCACCGCGTCTACCACTTCCGCCAATTTCGCGATTTTAAACTAGACAACATATCAAAATTTAAACTTGTTGACACAATGGCTAAAAGGGGGCAACGCGTACATAGATACATTCTAGCGTAAGTTACAGCGTGTATATCATAATCATCGCTGTAAGCTTACAAGCTTTCTAGTTTCTATTTTGTTTTCTATTTTTAGTTTTCTCTGAAAGCTTGGGTGCTGATCTGAAGGTGTGTTTTTTTGTTTTTTTTGAAGTTTGGGCATTTGTGCGCGTCCTTTGCCCTCTAGCGGGTAGGCCGAACATATGCCGGGTTCCCCTGTAGTGTTTTAACTGAATTAAACGCTGCACGTCGTTCTGAACATACCTAATAAGATTAGTATCTATTTCCTCTCGACAAATACGCATAAGCTTATTTAGTTGATTAACCTTTAATTTTACAAGCTTTACTTTTGGGCTTACGCCTGCTAAAGAGCAAACCTTTAAAGCATTTGTTGTATTCAATCCAAATATGGACTGTAAAGAAATTAACAATGGCTGCTTTTGATTTAAATTTGTGCCTAATATTAACATATGTGTATATAATTTTTTCTAATCTACGTTAGTTTAACTTCAAAAGTAATGAGGCTTGCAAAATAAGACTGGTTTTTTTTCTTTATGTAGTTGCTGCATCTAGCTAAGTCGCTTCAATTTAATAATGTAACGACTGTTATTTTAGATTTAGCCAACTAGAAAAGCCGCTTACTTGTGTGAATAACGCAAATTTATTATGGCTTGTTATGGTAAAGATAGCAGCTGATAAATGGAGTTGAACCATTGTCTTAGGTTTTGCAAACCTACGTAATACCAAATATACTATATCAGCTGCTAATTTTAAAAACCTACTTACTTACAACCCCCTGGGCTTGGCTAAAAGGTTTACCAGCGTATACAACGGATTTTTTAAAGTGATTAAGGTACTTAAACTTACAATTGCCCGCAGATTACCGGTAAGGCTGCCCCCGAGTTTCGCATGTATACTTGCTCTTACTAACTCACCGCTAGTTGATATATCACCAAGCAAATGCTCAAATTTCGGAATCGTGCGGTTTGATGGTTTGGCAGAGCTTGCCCATTCTGTTACTTTTACTGTTTGTTTCTTTGCAAAATTAGCCAACGCACACTGCTTTAACTCATTATCGGAAATAAAATACCCAATTATAGGGGATACCTCATTTTTTAAACGTGGGTTTTTCAAAACCAACGCCCCGATAACCCCACCATCCTTTGTGTAAGATAGTTGATGGCTTTTATTAGTATATTGCGTTTTACATAATGTCTGAGCTACAATATAACTAACATGCCTTTTTGTCAGGGGTATACTTTGAAATCTTAGATCGATATATAACTCATATTCATGCATGCTAATATCTGAGCCCACAATTGTATTAATATTGTGAAATTCCCCTTTCATATACCGCTTTTTAGATATGCCATAGGGCTTAATCCAATGCGCTAATTGTTTTGTGATTTTTACTTGCCCTAAATGCTTTAAAATGATACTCTTCGAAGGTTTATTAAAAAAACAACTCACATCTACACTGTAGGGTTTTTCACACTTTTCAGGCGTATGCAATCTCAGTACGATTATTCGTAATGGTTGAATATATGTGGTTTTTTTTTTATTTTGTGTGACACCGTGTCTCCCCTTACCTATAAGAGAAAAGTTAACCACTTTGTAATATTTACTAACATCTTTGTAAGCTTCTGAGACACTAATATTTTGATCCTGTTTTATTCTATTGCTATTATTGCTTAACACGGCTTGCTTATAACTCATCTTTTTTTATTTATAAAAACTATTTAACGCTTTACAGCTTTTTTCCATAGGCGCTAAAATATATACTTCTAACATAACTGTATAAAGCCACTATGCGTAATGAAATGTTAGATCAAATCCTGGGATAGGCTGAAATAAAGTATAATTCAGCTTATCGAGCTCAGGGAAAATAAATACGTTGCTAATTCCAATTGATCCCTGATGGATTACTCCATTTATACCTTTTTGTTTTTGAAAATTAGTCTGATCCTTCATTAGTAATTGTGAAGTGCTCAGCTCCGCTGATAAAAAAGACCATTTATAACAAAATAAGCGGGCTGCTTTTTTATGTAAGTGACTTTGCGCACCCACAACAGCGCCCTTAATTACTTTAAAGGCAGCGATTGGCTGGCTACTTTTTATTAATTTGGGTGTTTGGCCGCAGCAACAAAAACATTTATAAAAAGCGGTGTATAGCTCACTTTGTGAAAGTAACTTTTTTGTTGTTGCATGCAAGATTATTTGTTTAATACTAGCCCATAATCTCGGATGATTTAAATGAGCTTTTGTGGCATTAGCATGTAGATAACCTTTTGCAAGAGTTTTTCCTAGATTGCTATTTCCGCAATTTTTGTAATCATCCACTATTAATGCAGGAAGAAAAGAAGCGCCGTTATCCATTAATTGATAGCGCTGTATGCTAAATTGATGCCAGTTTAATATTTGTTGATCTAGGGATTTTTGATGCTTCATTATTCTGCAATATTATGTAATTCGTAATTCTTTTTTTACCTACAAGGTAAACGTGAAGTTTATTCATACGGCTATTTTAACGCCGTAGCATTGAGTATCCTATAAAAAAGGTATAGCAATACGCTTCGGATAGTATTGGACTCGAACCAATGAAGCCCAAAAGGACAACTGCTTTAGCAAAGCAGCGCTTTAACCAACTTAGCTAACTATCCCACCAGCTAAGTGTAGCAAAGTACGCAAAGTGTGTATATTTATATATTTATTATTTATATATTTATTATATATTATTTATATATTTATATATTTATTATATATTTATTATATATTATTTATATATTTATTATATATTTATTATATATTATTTATATATTTATTATATATTTATTATATATTATTTATATATTTATTATTTATTTATATATTATATATTTATTATTTATATATTTATTATTTATTTATATATTTATTATTTATTTATATATTTATTATATATTTATTATTTATATATTTATTATATATTTATTATATATTATTTATATATTTATTATTTATTTATATATTTATTTATATATTTATTATATATTATTTATATATTTATTATTTATTTATATATTTATTTATTTATATATTTATTATATATTATTTATATATTTATTATTTATTTATATATTTATTTATATATTTATTATATATTTATTATTTATATATTTATTATATATTATTTATATATTTATTATTTATTTATATATTTATTTATATATTTATTATATATTTATTATTTATATATTTATTATATATTTATTATTTATTTATATATTTATTTATATATTTATTATATATTTATTATTTATATATTTATTATATATTTATTATTTATATATTTATTATATATTTATTATTTATATATTTATTATTTATTTATATATTTATTATATATATTACATTTCTCAATTTCTCTATTTCTCTTATATAGGGCTAATTAGTTCAGTATGTTTTAATGAAAGATCACCGCTTTTGCAGATAGGACTACACTCAAAAATATAGATGTGCGCAAGTCGGTCCGGGCGTGACTACGCACCTACTCGCACAATACAGCGTTCCTGATCTATAGATGATTTAATAATGCTATAATTTAAAACGTAAAATATCACTCGGGCTTTTTAAACAAAAATATCTTATTTCTAGTTAAGAATCTGTAGAATGCATCATACCTATCATATAAGTAAATAATATATTAAACACTATTGGTAATTGTTAGTTTAAAATCTCGAATGTTTTGTTCGTAGATATGTTGTCCTTTAGCAGTAGTACTACGGCTTAGAGTTAAGGCAATACTACCTAGCATAGCAGATAATAAGATTAAACTGGCGATGATTAGTTGCAAAGCATAGGTAGTGTAAAGTATTGATCCAAGGCTATAAATTTGGGTAGTATAATCTAATATGCTGGAACTAAAGCAGTAGTGTAGTTCATAATTCAAATAGTCAACGCAATTGGGGTTATTATGTAACAGCAATTCTACGTTTGGAAAAGAGCTACTGAATTCATTTAAAATATTTTTGCATTGCAACGCAAAAATAATCGCAATAATCGTATTAATAGGTGCTTGCTTTAATCGCTTTTCTGATATCGGCTCAACTTTTATATCTAAGATCATAATAGCAAATAAAAAGAATGTGCACATAGCACCGACGTACAAGACAATAAATAGGGCCGCCATATAGTCATGACCGGATAGCAAAACAAGCGCACTAGCATTAAAAAATGCCAGGATTAGAAAAAGCACACTATAAACTGGGTTTGAGCTTTGTACAACTAAAGTTGCACATGTTATAAGTAATGCACAAAAAGTATCTATTAGAATAGTCATGAAAATATTATTGGTGTTATTAAATTGATTCTGTTGGTAACTAAAGGGATTTGAACCCTTACGAACGCATTCACAGCGCGCTATGCTTACCATTACATCATAGCTACCTTTTAAAGTGTGATAGGCTGTTTTCTTAATTAGTTATATATTTTGGTACAATAGCATAGGAAAACAATACTTGCTATTGACTTAATGCTATGCAAACAAAAATATAGTTGGGTTTTACAAAAAACAATACGGTTAGTATTGTACTAAAGGCGCAAATGTAAGCATTCGCGGATACGGGCATAATTGTGAACATTTTAAACCTCTGCTGGTTTGATATTATGTTCTTTTGTACAGCCTTTTTGGCTTGCGCCGATGACGCGCTATATCTACCCTGTTCTACAAATGCTCTATTAAACTTACTGCGTATTTGATCTACTGAGGGTTTTAGTGCTTCTTTAAAAGGTAATAGCGTCAGCAAGTTTGGGTTAAATGAATATGTTATACCAGTATTGGTAAAATAGATTGTTTTGATTACTCGAATATAATAAAACGCGCTTAAAACAGCACAACCAAGTGCAATTGAAAGCGTTAAATACTGCTCTGTCTGTGTTAAAGCATTAATAATCAAATACTTGCTATAAAAACCGGCAAACGGGGGTATTCCGGCCAAACTAAACAAAGCAATAACCATTGCTAATGCTAAGCCTGGGTTTGTTTTATTTAATTGGTTTAGATCGCTAATATATTTGATAGTCAAGCTATCTGTGCCATGATCAATCATATGCTCAGAGTTATTTTGCTTTATTCGTTGACGATACTCAAGATTTGGGTGTGTTCTAAATAAAGGCAGCACAAAAATACTAAATAAACAAATGCTTAATAGTATGTAAACTACTAGGTGAACTATTAGTAAATCCCATTGACCTGTGATTAATGCTAACAAAAACCAGCCAACATTAGCAACTCCGCTAAACGCAATAAGACGTTTTAACTTTACTTGACGCATCGCGCTAAAGCTACCTACTACTAAACTTAGTATAGCAATAAACGGTAATAGCTCAAAAATTGTAATGTGCAGTTCTAAAATACGTATTAGCGCACTCGCGGCAGCAATTTTAGCGGTAATCGCAAAGAATGCTGTAATGGCTGTTGGGCTTCCCTCATAAACGTCAGCAACCCATAGATGAAAAGGGGCGGCCGCAAGTTTAAATAAAAGACTTATACATACACAAGCTAATCCAATGCCTAACCCAATACTTAATGATACTGGACTATTGCCCCTAGGAAGCTCTGAATCGAGAGCTGCACTTGAATCAAACACTGAATAAAAGTAGTTTATTACTATACTTAGGTCTGCAAAATTTTGAGACCCGATTGCTGCGTATATTAGTGTAATACCTAATAATAATATTGCTGAGCTAAAAGCACTAAGTATAAAATATTTTAAACCCGCTTCTGCACTAGCTTCAGTTTTAGAGCGCATTGCTGCTAACATATAAAAACTTAAACTTTGTAATTCAATACTTAGATAAAAAGTTAAAAAATTGTAACTTTTAAGTAAACACAGCATTCCAATAATAGACAACCAGATTATAAAAATAAACTCATATCGACCATAACGTTTAACAGCAGCAAGCCCTAATAATAGCGACGCTGAAGCACTTATGCATAATAATACACTCATAAATCGGCTCAAATTATCCCATATAATTGAATCAGTTAAACCTATCGCATAGGTAAGTGGGCAATTGATATATAGTATTTTTGAACAAATTAGGCTAAGAATAACCAGTTGAATAATGGGTTCAATTAAAGTAACGGGTGTTGATATATAGGCATAGCTTGGACGAATAATTTGCATTTGTGTTTTTACCAATCGAGCAGAATATTTTGCATTACTGTTATGATTACTTTTATGTATAGGGAATCGGTTTTGTTGTAGAGATTGATCAAAATTGCTCTTCAAAGATACTTTGTTTTTGGTAATCCCCAAGGTGGTAAATTTTTCAAAACCTTTATCTTTATATGAGCCCCTTTTAAAATTTTCAGCACTACCTTCGTTAAGTTTAGGTAAATTTACGTAACGCTCAAAAGGACGATACGCTAACTGGGTAAGCTTATCCCTACTAAGGGTTTGGGTGTTATAACTAGAAAAGCTAATTGCAAATAATAAAAGTATGTTTATTAAAATAATTTGGAAACATTCAGGGATTACTACTAAAAAATCGATGGTATTCATTTTTATTACTTTAATTTATATTGTATAAACATATGTATTACATAGTTTATAATTCAGTTTTGATTTACTTGGTTTGTTTGGCCCAAGTTAATTATGCATTACATAAATAAATACATAAGTTAGATCAAATATTAATTCTAAGCTTTTTTATATTGTTATTAATCAGTCAGTGCTATTGTATTTGTAAATAAGCCATCAGTTTTGAAAACCAATAAATTTTCCGGGATTTATTATGGTCTTGTCTTGCTAAGTAATTTTTTTTTTAATTTAAAGCTATAGGTCTTAGTAGCATAATTTACCATTTTTATCCTGATTAAATAAAAAGTATGCTAGCGATTCTTATTATACAGATTTCTGATTTTTTATTTATTCAATAGTTGCTAATATAATATTTGGAAATTGATAGTGTTTATATATATAATTGCTTTAAGTAGGGCTTGAACCTACAGCCTTTTGATTTTCAATCAAACGCTCCACCAATTGAGCTTTTAAAGCATATTGTGTCCCTTTGTTTAGCTTTTGCTTTGCCGCAGGCAAAAGCAAGGGAGCAATTAATAATTATTAATTATTGGTTATCATAATGTATTCTAAACTAGCAAGCAGCTGTATTTTTTTGTAACATACTAGCTTTTGTAAATTTATTTGATCCATACTTCCACGAATCATACAGCTAATTAATTCAGATCTTATGCTTTGCTTTTGTTCTTCTAAACTTGCGCTAATTGGGTCATTTTGAACTATTAGCGATACAAAAATGAAAAAACAAATAGCTAAAATCGATTCAGAGTTTAAAAAAACAATACCTAAACCACTAAGAGTGATTAATGCTATAATATAGTATATAGTTAAATTTAAAGACATTTTAAATAAAAAACAATTTTGATTTCTCTTTTTCTAACGGTCAATAGATCCGAACACTACATCTAAAGAGCCAATAATAGCTACAACATCTGCGAGATAATGCCCTCGACCGATTAAATCAATTGCTTGCAGCGAAGCATAATCTGGTGATTTAATTTTCACTCTATAGGGGCGATTGGTTCCGTTGCTTACGCATAATACACCGAATTCACCTTTTGGGGCCTCCGTTGCACAGTAGGTTTCCCCCGCAGGTAGGGCGAATCCGCTACTAGTTGCTTTAAAATGCTTTATTAGTCCCTCCATTGAGGTTTTAAACTCGGCTCTTGAAGGACGATCTTGGTAACCGCCTTTATCACTTAGTAGGCTAAGCTTATCGTTGGGACTAATCAGCGTAGTTCCTGATATAGGCATAAGGTCGATTGTTTGCTTTATAATGCGTAAACTTTGCCGCATTTCTTCTATCCTTAGTAGGTAACGATCATAACAATCTGAGTTTGTCCCTACAGGCACGTTGAATTTTACTTTATCATATAGCTCATAAGGTTGTGCTTTTCTCAAATCGTAAGCTATTCCAGAGCCGCGTAACAATACCCCAGAAACCCCCCAAGAAACGGCGTCTTGAGCATTTAAAACGCCAATATCAACTAAACGTTGCTTGAATATCCGGTTTCCTGTAAGAAGCTCTTCCATTTCGTCGATTCGAGAAGCAAATTGGTCTGCCCATTGATGTATCGATTGCAGTATACCTCCAGGTAAGTCTGCTGCGACTCCTCCTGGTCGAAAATAAGCTGAATGCATCCGAGCTCCGCAAACTCTCTCATAAAATTCCATAAGCTTCTCGCGCTCTTCAAAAGCAAACAGAAAAGGTGTTAAGGCTCCTGTATCCATGGCAAAACATGAGACAGCTAATAGATGATTTAAAACTCTCGTCAATTCGGCATAAAGCATACGAATACATTTTGCTCGCGTACTTATAATGGTATTTGTAAGTCGTTCAATTGCTAAGCAAAAGCTATGTTCCATGGCCATTACGCTAACGTAGTCTAGGCGATCGAAGTATGGGAGAGCTTGAAGGGCCGTTTTATACTCAATTAGTTTTTCTGTACCGCGATGCAGTAAACCTATATGAGTATCTGTTTTGATGATTTGCTCCCCTTGCATAGATAAGATTAGTCTGAGAACGCCATGAGCTGCTGGATGCTGCGGTCCAAAATTAAGGGTAAATGGGCGTGACTTTGGTTTAATTGGTTGTTGAATTGCCATAATGTATGTGTATATATTAATTATATGGTAAGCGATTGTTTATTATAACATTTTATATTTTCCCGCCGGAAAATATACTAAATAACGCCGGAACTAACGAGAATTGAACTCGTATCTAGCACGTGACAGGCGCTTATTTTAACCATTAAACTATAGCTCCTGAAGACTCAAAAAGGGATATAAATGCTCTTTATTTACAATTGATTACTTTAACCTTTCAAAGAAGGGGGCAAGGGACAAATTTGATCACTATTTTATAGTGCTATACAACATTTTTATAAGAATTAATGCAGTTCAATAGCGTCTTTTAGATAGATACAAAGCAGCACTGCAAAAACATAGGCTTGTAAAAAAGCCACGGCTAACTCTAAGCCATAAATAGCTACAATTACAACTATAGGTATTATAGATAATATTGCGTATAAACCATTCGTCGCCATTGCCCACGCAAAATTTGCTATAATCGCAAGCAGGCTGTGACCTGCTGTAATATTTGCAAACAACCGGACCCCCAGACTAATTGGTCTAAAAATGTAACTAATTAGTTCGATTACAACTAGTAATGGAGCAAGCCCGATTGGGGCTCCTCCCGGTAAAAAAAAACTAAGGAAACTCAGCCCGTGTTTTAACACACCAATTAAAGTAACCCCTATAAATAAGCTGAAGCTTAGCCCAAACGCAACTACTAATTGTGCAGTTGTAGCGAAACTAAAGGGGATTAAGCCGATTAAATTTGCTGTAAAAATAAACAGCCACGTAGTAAAAACAATGCCTACGTATTTTCGTGCTTCGTATGAGCCGAGTTGTTCTAAAACTAATCCGCTTACAAACTCATATAACATTTCGCTAACTACTTGGTATCTACTTGGTATAACAAGACCACCATCAAGGAATAAAGTCGACCATATTACGCGAACGCATCCTATAGTTAGTAGGCAATATATAGCGCTATTAGTTAGGCTAACATCGATAAAGCCTATCTGTAGAGAATAGAGGCTTATTACGGAAAATTGTTCAAGTGGAGAGTACATAAAAATAAATTAGAAGTCGTGTAATAATATATAATATACTACTGTATATAGATATATTTAAAGAGGAACCTATATTTGCTTACTGCGGGACTTGAACCTGCATTGTTTATAAAAACAAAAAGCTTTTAAAGCTTTCGTGTCTACCAATTTCACCAAGTAAGCGGGGGGGGCTATAGCCTAATGCTGGCCCCTTTTCTCAACCATAGTTTTGAATTTGAATTATCTAGGTTTAACATATCTCGATGATTAGAGTAACCCTTTTCTTCTATAACCGACTTATCTTGATTTAAAGTATATAAAAATTCAAATATTATTTGAGCTTTTAATCTTATTAAGCCAGTTTGTGTATTCGTATAATTAGGAATAAATCCATTATTTGATGTTCGTCTAAATAAAATCTTAGAAAAATTGACATTCAAACAGCTTTTAGATAATCGATTTTCTAAGGCAGTTAAATAATTTAAACCTGCCGGCTCACAGAAACTTCGATAAATCAACAACTCTAGGGGGGTCACGGGCTTAACTGTGTTAGAAAAAAAATTAATATGTTTTTGAACTTTACTGAAATTTGAGTCATTTGGCTTTTTTAAGCCTGCATACGGGCTCATTATATAGCGGTATCTAGTTGACAAATTCTTATGTATTGTTGAATCTCTATAATCATTCAAATTTGTTAATTGCGTAGGCTTTTCTGTATTTAACCAACTCTTTTGTTGCTTAGCGCTTAGCTGGTTAGTCAAACTTACTTGTTTTGCAAGCACGCTATTGGAGATTACCTTATCTTGTGAATATAATAAGTTTAGAAATGCCAGCAAAAACATACTATTGGTCATATCTGCATAGTTCGGCTTAAGGCAGCATAATTCATGGATTTTTTGCAATACAGAAGTTTTTGCATTATCTGAATTTACGGGTAGGCTAGGATTACTCCCCAATATAGTTTGCGTTTTTTTGAAGTTTTGCGTGTATAAAAGCCTGCCGTTAAACCTGCTAATTTCTTTTGTCTGTATATATATCTTAGCCTTTTTTGTTAGCCCACGTTTTAATGCCACACTAGAAAGGTGTATTAAGCAATTTATAAAGTTGTCAATGGGCTCTGATCTATAGGGCAGAACATTGTTGTTCAATCTATTTAACACAAAATAATTATGGATATCACTAACTTGATTAGCTTTTGTGATATTACAAAACTGAGTATAGCTTTTTTTTAAGTGACTTTGTCTAGAACCATTAAATTTGATATGGGCAATAGGTTGATGGGCTAACTGATTAGGTTTATTCAATTTCACGGAATCAGCGCCAGCATTAAAACCTTTATAGTTTGTATTAAAGTTGTGCTGTAACCAATATACATAGTGTAGAATAGTGCTAGAAAAACGCCTTTTGTTTAATGTGTATTTTGTAGAGAACAATTGTTTAGCTGCGCACGCTATATTTATTGGAAATAAGTGGGGTGTCAATACAGTGAAATTATCAGAATTGACTTTGTATTTTAGTAGTTTATTTGTAGGCAAAACAATTTGTTTACTGATTAGCCCAGTAATCTTGAAAATATTTAGATTTTGTTTAAGATGATCATAGAAATAATACTGGCTAACTCCGATAAACATAGAGCTTTGTGTTTTGCTAGCGATTCTTAACGCGATTGGGTTTGCTCGGCTCATTTGTAATAATATGATATTTTAGTTTTACCAACTTAACTTTTATAGTGTAGCAAATCGAACGATTAATTAAGCCCTCTAAAGGACCCATATTGCAAATAAAATTATTTTTTTGTTATCTTTGAACCCGCAAAGGAGAAAGCGAGAAAGCCACCTTTGGCTTCTTTGAAAGGTTTGGCTTCTTTGAAAGGTTTGGCTTATTTGAAAGGTAGTGTATAATTAATTATAAATATTATTATTAATACGTATAATTAGCTTGAACGAAGTGTTTTTATAAAGATACCAATAAGGCTATAAATAAAAAAACTACTCGATGGATTCCCTAGGATGGGATAACTTACAAGATTGTTTAAACTATAATGATTGCAGCTACGACGACCTAGTTGGCTTGTTGCTATACCAGAGATTACCCCAACGGTCGGGATTTTTAGACAATTCGCCTGGTTTACTAGATTTTGATTTTTTTCAGGATTAATAAAAAACATAATATCGGCTAGTTTATTATTTATAAAAGGACTTTTAGCAAACATTTGGTATTGATTTAATTGGTTTGAATTAATCAATCTATCATAGTAGTTGCGGAATTTTTTTTCGTGGTATCTAAATAGCTTTGGTATTACTCGCTTAGAAGGCTGCTGATTTTTGTAGGCTTTAAAAGTTTGATTATTTCTAAACAAGTTCGTTGCTGAAGGTCGGCTTGATCTTATACTATTATTGTTTCGGTTGCTGATCCAAGCCACTCTACTATCTTTTACGCTTTGACGTTTGCTTTGCTCTTTGAAACCCTCGCCTTTGCTCTTTGAAAGGTGCAGGCAAAAGTAAAATCGTTTAATATAAAAGTGATCAATACTATTGGGGCCAGTGTTTTTAACAAATCCGTTTGAATTAAACCTGTTCTTTTTTAATCTCAAGCTAATATCTACGATAGATAATTTATCGGTTGGTCTGCTTTTGTTAGTATTAACCTTATAAGATTTTAAATTTGAGTAAAAGTTAAAACTAGCTTTGCTAATCTTTGGGCTTTTTAATGTGATAAAACTTTTGGTATTTTTAAACAATACTTGAGATTTAGAAAATTTTAGCTTTGATTGGTTCACTACCTTAAAAGCTTCTATATTATTTTGATTTGGAGTTGTCGGCTGTTTGGACTTATATAGCTCCCGTTGGTCAAATACCTTAAATTGACTATAAAATACACTTGAAGGATGTTGGCCTTTTAATCTCCACGCTAAAATGTTACCAAATATATTTTGTCGAACAATTAATTGCTTTGCTTTACATTGTCCAGCAGCAGCAGTAAAGCGAGTCACCGGTTTTATATAGAAGGAAAAGGGGATATAGTTTTGACTGTATAGGCCCCCTTTTAAATCAGATTTTCCGATCCCGTTTAAGTTTAAAAACGTTCTATAGTTGTTGTAATAAATCTCTCGGCCTATTACCGAGGATTGTGCGTTCTTTCCTTTAGTAGATACATCAACAATACCTTTGAATAAACTCTTTGAGGTATTATTAAAATTAACTGATTTACAGTAATTGTAGAATTCTTCATTAAGTTGATTTTGCAAAGTATTAAACCCTGTCTTATTGTTAGTTAAAAACCCTACAAGTGGAGCAGTAATTTCCCCTGCTATTTGTTGCGTTAAAGTTTGAGCTTCTTTCACTTGTAGTTGTATAGCATTTTTTATCTTAATTTGTAATTGATTATGGTTATTTACTACATATTGCTTTTCACTGTTATACAAAGTTTTCCCTGTTATAATTCTATGGTTTCCGATATTATTAAGTTTTTGAATTTCTAACCTAGGTGCCTTAATAAATTTATGACGTTTTATCCCCTTTGCATTTGTTAAATACTGACTTTGATCAACCTGCCTTTCAATAATACTGTCCTTTTTAAAAATATAAAAATCTTTTGATCGAGCTAGGCTCGAATTTAATAGCGCGTTTGAGTTTTTTATAAAATTCCCTATTTTTCTATTTTGTACATAGGTTGTTTTAATTTTTAAGCTATTTAAAAAGATATTTAAGTGGTTAAATAAGGCTTTATTGGGCAATGGGTTTATTACATATTTGGATGGAGCAGTTAAGTGATTTCTATATTTTGCTGCGACATTTGATATGTTATTCAGCTTACGCGGCATACTATGTCGTTTACACTGCTGTATTAGCCAGGAATTTACTAATATTGAGTCAGCGTCAATAGAATCATTGCCATTTATAAATAGGATCTTTTTATTGTTTCGAGCAGCTGACCAGCATATTTGCAAAGCTTTGAAAACATTTGAAAAAGTATTTCTTAAATTTAAAAATGCAAGGTCAGGTCCCCAGCAAAGGAGCTGTTTGGTTTGAAATAGGTATGTTTGATTATTTTCAAACATATAGGAGTTTACTATATTTTGAACCTTTGCTTTGCTCTTTGAAACCCTCGCCCTTGCTCTTTGAAAGGTGCAGGCAAAAGTAGGATTTAAAAAAGCGTTATAAATATGGCTTGGTCCTGTAGAGTATTTAGAATAATTATGGGTTGTGTTATTATTTATAATATATATCATATGTTTTTTATTTGTTACAGAAGTCTCAGTAGTACCGCTATTATAAGATATGAATTTGATATTTATTATTATTTAATAAAATAATAAATATATTTTAATGACTTTTCTTAATTAGCCCCGGTATCAGCCCTTGGCCAGCATAACGCCGAAAACTTATTCGGCTTAATCGAAATTTTCCGATAATAGAATTGCGGCCTGTGACTATGCAGCGATTTCGTATGTTTGAAATCCCTTGCTTTTTATTATATTGTTGATTTATTGATTGTTCTAAAATAAGTCCTGCACCAATATAAGGCGAGTTTTTAAGGGAGTTTAAAATCGGGTTAAAGTGAATCTCCAATTGGTGCAATTGAGGCTTAGATGAAAAACCAACGCACAATAATGACTTTAATAAATTACCTATTAGTTCGTGGTTATCAAAAGCAATTCGCTTTTTTTGATCACTTATAATACTTCGAAATTTGGTTTGAATTTTTTTGCTGTTACTCAACCTTTTAGTATACACAAAGCGTGACCAATTGAATAAGGATAAACCCTGTATTTGTTTTTTTATGTTCTTGTTAAAGGTCTCTGTTTCTTTTATCGAGTTTGCAGCTTTTGCGTTTAGTTGAGTATTAAAATCCATTACCTTTAAATTTAAAGGGTTTTGATTTAATAAATTTACGGAGAATGATTTGTTAGATTTTTTAAGTAATCCTAAAAATGTCTGACTTTTGGTGATTTTGTTAAAATTATAATTGTTTTGTAATGTCATTATTTAATAATTCTTTTATCAGTTTTAAACTATAGAATTGCTTAGTAAAAAATTGGAAGGTGGCAAAAGGAGTATTCGAAACTCCGCATTTGACGTATGAAATCAACGTTCTAACCTCTAAACTATAATGCCTTTTAAAAGATGCCAATATTCTTAATATTTATAAAACAATATTATATTAAATACCCTTTTATTTATTTAGTTACCCTTTTCTTCTCGGTTCTCGAATTACTGGTAATTCTGGGTGAGTATGAAAATCCATTGGGCTTGTCAACAACCATTCTGGGCTATATACCGCAACAGGCTTTTGTTTATGTTCAATTGGCCAAGGGTTTCTAGAAGCTTGTCGAGCTACAACAAAAGCTTCAATAACTACAGCAAAAAACACAACTAAGCTTGCAACACTGATATATGCCCCATAACTACATATTAGGTTCCAAGATGCAAAGGCTGTAGGATAGTCAGGAATACGTCGTGGCATTCCATTAAGTCCTAGCCAGTGCATTGGTAAAAAGGTAAGGTTTGCACCTATAAATAATAACCAAAAATGGACTTGCGCCCAAGTTTCGTTATACATAAGCCCGGTAATTTTTGGAAGCCAGAAATAGAATCCACTAAATATGGCAAACACTGCTCCAAGGCTTAAAACGTAGTGGAAATGCTAATTATAAGCTACTGCTTATAGTTTTGGACTATCTCTTTATCTATAATTAAATTTTTTACAAACGGAACTCTTGGCCATTTTGGGTTTTGGTTTTAATGAAGTCAACTAAAAATGACGAATAGATACGAAATTCTAGGCTATGTCTTGGATATTTTTGATAATGTCTTATAGTCAAAAAATACTTAATTTTGCTAATTCGATAGAATTTCATAGAACAAAATAATCTGTTTTTCATGAAATATTCATATAAAAAAATCATCTGGTTTACCCTTTGATAGGAAAATTTAATTACGCCATTTCGTACATAATAGACACTTGGTGAATAGTTTGGTACAACGAAATCTAAATTTAATTTTTTAGAAAATTCATTAAGTTTTAATTCCAAAACACACTCAATCCGATTACCTTGATAATTAAAAGCTATCGTGCCATCACTATCTATTATACCCGCAAAATAGGCATCTAATGGCTTTAAGGTGTAATCCCCTGGCTTAAATGCAATATCTAAAAATGCGCACGCTTTTTTGAATGAGTCGACCTTTAGTCTAATTAAACCATTAATTATATTGATCATCTTCCTCATCTGTTCTTGCGTTGATACAATATAGGTACAATACGGATTTTTTTTGTCATATCGAATTCTACCAAAATGTAGCGTATTCTGAATCATTGTTAATACTCTAACATCGCGTACATGAACTTTAATTCTTATAGCTTTTAATACAATTTTATTATTTAGCTTTCGAAGATCAAAATTACCATCGCCATCAATAATACCCGCTAACCAACTGTTAAACCATAATAAGTTCCGATTAGAGTTTTTAAAACTAGATAATTGACGTATAGTCTCTGAGGATCCCATCAGGTTTCCTGCTGATTGTACAACTGTATCATTATTATTCTGACTATTCAAGTTTTTCATATATTTGCAAAGTAATTTATATATTTGTAAAATAATATTCATCTATTTGTAAAGATCGCATAATTTTACTTAGGGAATAGTAAATAATATACCAAAACAACAAAAGAAAAGAGTTTTTATTTTAGTTTTTTGTAGTTTCCAGCATATAGTCAATTACAAAATAGAGATTTCTTTCTATTTGGCCCAAATTCGAGCAACTACGTAGTACGTATCGTGAAGACCTATGTCTAAACCGGCGTTACTTAGTATAACGCCCGTTAGCCCGCCAATGGTAAATAAGAATAAAAAGCCTAATGCAAATAGCATAGGTGTTTTAAACGTAATTCTACCGGCCCATAGTGTAGCAAGCCAGCTAAAAATTTTAATCCCTGTAGGTACTGCGATAATCATTGTTGCTGCTGTGAAGTAGGCCCGCGTATCGATGTCTAACCCCACAGTAAACACTTAGAGTCAATTAATTGAATTACTTCAATTAACTTCTCCTCCGAAACCGTACGTGATAGTTTCCCATCATACGGCTACTCAACATTTTATTTAAATTGTTTTTCTAACTATTGACAGATTTGGTTTTAAAATAAAATTAGCGTTGTTTATTTATAAACACTGGTTAACATTGTTTGTATTGTTCTAGCTGCTTCTAATCCCTTAAAGTTCAAATGCTTCTTAAATTGTACCAAGCGAAAGCACCTACGAAACATTCGATAATGGATATACTTTCGGGTCTGCAAAGGGTATTGATCAAAATAATGGATGACCGTGGGCAAACGCTTATGACCCGAAATAGTCAGCCTAAAGTGTCGATTTTTTGAATTTTTTGATTCATACATTTGTGCATCAATAAATTGTCGCCGTATCAGTTGTAATAGATAACTATCTTTTTGTGCAATAGTTAAGCGTAAGTCAACTCGAGTTTTTATAGCGTTGGTATTACATTTACGAATAGTAATATTAAAGCATCCATCAGCCTCAATAAAACCACAAAACCAAAAGTTACTAAATGACATGTTTTCTTCTTTAGGCTGTTGTAAAACAATATTTAAATGTTTACTATAGTTATGCTTTAGCAATTGATTGAATTTATGCCAACCAACAAATTTTCCATTGCATAATAAAATTACGCGGCGTAATCCTGCTTTACTGCTTATAACAAATCGTAATGCTCTGCCTCTTGTATATTGACTTACTTTTCCATATCCCAACGCGTGTTTCAGAGCATGAAAAAATTCGTAATCTTTTTCATGCCCACTAATAATTAGTTGATTTTTTGAAAAATGTCCGTCACCTTCAATAAGGCCGGCTAAATAATACCCCAAATCAGTGTCCGACTTAGGGACAATATTAGATTTAAATAATAAGTTGTTTTTATCATAATAGTTTTTATAATTTTATAAACTTAAATAATTTTGTTGCGATGTAAGTTGGCTTATCCCGCCCATTACGGGCTTTACCTTTTCAGTAATTGGACTTGTTATTTCAAATCAGGCATTTGCTTTTTACACCATCGTCTGCCTTTTAAAGCATAGCAAAAAGCCGCTTTAAAAGGTTTACCCTGTTCCACTATAAATCATCAATGTTTAAGAGGGCTTGTGCTTTGCGCCGGGGTTTTATCCGGTCCATCACGCTATCACAATTACGTTACGTTATACCCGATTTATATTAATTATATTAATATTATATGCTGACGACGCGTTCATTAGCACATTTGCTTTAATAGTGTCTATATTCTAGCCCTTAAACGTCGGCTCTGTCCCTGCTTCTACCCTATTGTACAGTAGAGGGAATCTTTTAAAAGACTTTTACGTCTTTATATAAAAGACCTTTACAGTTTTCGCACGTGGACCACGTGGCTAGGTGATTAATCTAGGTATTTATAGCGGCTTGGTCAAACATAATTGTTTAAACCCCAATATTCCTCAGGGGGCAACCCCCAATTTCAATTGGTCAGGTCGCACTGTGATGCGCATAAACAATGAATCCTAAAATTCCAATTGACGCCATTGCGTAAATCATTCCGATAGTACCAAATACAGGTTTTTCACTAAATGTGCTAACTACGTGGCTAATAATACCAAACGCTGGAAGAATTAAAATATATACCTCAGGATGGCCGAAAAACCCTATCTACCAACCAGCTAATTCGATTCGAGTTAGCAAATGCATTTATAAATTTCTCTGCATGGTAATGTACTATTTCAAATTAAACATCCTCCGTATTTAGACGTTTCGCTTAATCATCTTCAATAGCCTTGTTTAACACCCAATCCAAACGGTGTTAGGTAGATTCGACTGTACATCAAGCACCATTTCAGGCACCCACTTGTGACCCAGTCTGTAGCGATCTCTAAAAAAACCGACGGTCTTGGAACGAAACTCTCCTTGACCGTTTTCACAAGCATCGCCGAGAAAACTCTTTACCCCTGTCAGGGTAAACTTAGATGATTTTGCTGTTTTTACACAACAAAAACGCTTTTGCTTTTTAGAGTTACAAGACAACATCTAAGGACTAGCAATAATGTATAAACCATATTTGGTTTGTTTACTTTTTCAGGTCTTTGATTATTATAGATAGCATATGCCTTAAAAGTTCCATAGCTTACACTAAACATTTTGCTGTTTTTCCGTTTTATTTTTGCTAATCATTAAATATTTAATAAATAATAAAAGATTTAACGAGGGTTGATTGTTTTTGATAAAATGCTCAATTGTTCTCTTTGCTCAGGCATTAAATGTTGTTTATTTTTAATGGCTTCGTATATAATTTTCCATTTTTTAAAGCTTAGTTTTTTATTTGTTTTTAAAGGAAATTTTGAAAAGTAGTTTACTATAATCTCGCATGAGCTGAGATTCACCGTATAGTATGACCAATGTCCTGGTTGACTATGTGGCTTTACGACACCCGCATTAAATAATTCCTGAATACGCTCTAACACTTTTTTATTAGCGTCGTGTTTTTGTGACACACTATATTCAAAACGATAATTAGTTTTTCGAAAACGTGCATGAAAACAAGCTTCGCTATCAGAAAATCCAACTAACCAGCAGTCATTCAGTGAAAAAGTAGGTGTTTTATTAATTAATTGGATCTTGGGAATTGTTCGAATAGGGGCCCTTATTCGGGGTTTATCAATTATATTATTATATCCTGTTATAAATTTTTCAAACCCTATTTGACGACTGGGCAAAATAAGGTTACCGTTAAACAAACTAACAATTAGACTAAGTCCTATTTGATCTTGCACAATATACCGTGAAGCGTTTAGTGCTTTACTTTGAATAATTACACGTCCAACGCCTAAGCCCTGTTGGATCTCGTGCAATATTTCAATATTATAATTATTTTGAGTTATTACAAACATCAAATCTCCCCTGTTCGTCACTATAAAACTCCCATCCCCTTCTGCAAAGCCAATCAGCCATGTAAGCCACTGTGCTGAAGGTTTTTTATTTGGCGCTAAACGGGATTCTTTACGTCGCTTATAGAACGCTGTAAAATCAAAGTTGTGTGTTATCATAAAAATTTAATTAAATATTTTTTTTTAGCAAGGTTTTTAAAAAAATATGCTGAAATAAAACTGGATCACCACCTCCAGCAGGATCAAAGAAACTCGTATTAAAGTTTCTATCGGTTAAAAGCATAGTTATTCCGGCAGCTAATACTGGAAGACTAAGAAGTAGTAGGAAACTAGTAATTAGTACACTCCAAGCAAATAGCGGCACCCTGTGCATTTTCATTCCTGGAGCTCGCATATTGAAAATTGTTGTAATAAAGTTTATAGACCCTAGTAAACTGCTTAATCCAGAAACATGTAATGAAAAAATAGCTAGATCAACGGACGCACCAGGCATTCCTACTAGTGATGATAAAGGGGGGTAGCTAATTTGACAAATATAAAAAAGCATACTGGTCAAACCAATGGACTATACCATATATTAACAAAAAAATGGGTAATATTAGATAATTGCTACAAACATATTTATAGAACGTAATTACTTTTAATTTATAGAACATAATTTTTTTTCACGGCGTTTTCTAGTTAAAGCCATTATTGATTTTGCTTTTAAAGTCTTAGCTTTATTTTTTTTCCGTAACGTTCTAAGCCATAGCGAAAACTCAAAGCTCTTTACGCCTAAAAGACGTTTATTTATTGCACTTGCAATCAGGTGTAAAGTTTCTGTGTTTTTAGTATCTAACATTATATAACGATTTCGGTTTTTTAATACAGAATTTACCTTAAACAAACGGTGAATTCCAATAATAATGTGCTGGTCATATGCTTGGCCTATAGCAAAACCGTGCTGTCCGTTGCTCAAAATATAAAAACTGCCTTCTGCTTCTATAAATCCGGCTAGCCAATCCAAATCAAGAATATCTTTTAAGCCCATGCCGTTTCTCCATATTGGGCTAATCTGGTTAGTTTTTCTATCTAGTGATTGTTGTAACTTCAAAAGGTTGTTAGGCGTAGCGTTGCCAACTTGCTCCATACACAAAGCTTTTTTAATAATTAGTACAGCTTCATATTTCATAGATCTTAAATGAAATTCACCAAACAACGGTATCAAAACAGAGTGCCATAAACGTTTACTGCGCACACGATAAGTTATTGTATCCCCACTGTAAGTAATTTTACCTATTTTTAAAATCCTTTTAAGTCTATAAACAGCACGGGCGTTATACCTGTGTAACGTTACTTTTAAAACAGGCACCCATTTTGTCTTTTCTTTATTAGTCCATTCTAATCCAATATGTCCGTCACCATCTATTATTCCTATTGCCCATTTTTGCTCACTGTTAATATCTTCACGTTTAGTCTCTGAAGAAATAACATTTTTTTTTTTATATTGTTCTATCATTGTTTGTTTAATTTATTATACTTTGTACCCTTGTTCAGACCCTATCTAGGTTCTATCTAAGTGATCTGAAGAGCAAAAGCGTTATTTCCTGCGGATTGTCTTCCGATTTAAATCTTATTACGAGCCCGTTTTACACTTTAACATATCTAGTCTTGTTTACTAGCATGTAACTCAGTAATTTAAATCTTATTAAGGTGTTCCCGCATTGAGTGAAGTTTTTTAAAGCTATGGTCTATCTATTAAAATGTTTTCTAAGATTACAACAGATAGATCATAGCAGGACCACCTATCTACCTTTAAATGGTCCATCCCGTACCAGCACCAGTTTCAACTAATGCTGAACTTAATAGTAATAGTAAGCTTACTGGTAATAGCCAAAAGCTAATATTATTTAGTCGTGGAAATCACAACTTGGCATCGTACTTTCGTACAAGCGTGGACTATGTCTTCATCTGATACATTTATATAACCTATCAGCGCTTCGCGTGTAGTCTCTGAGGATCCTACTAATAAGCAATAAGTAACAAATTATTAAATTACTATATTAACTTATGTTGGTTTCCTGCATATTCTTCCCGTGTGTAATAATTATTTAACAACGGACTCCGGAGAGAGGCTCCGTACCTTAAGTATATTACAAGTGTTATACTAATAAAAGAATATACATAAGTTGCCGGGGTTATTATTACCTGTATATAAAAAAGATAGTTTATATCCGCTTTAAAAGCAGTGAGAGATTCCATGCATATAGCGAAGTGATAATCATTTGTCTTACGGCAAAGACGGCATTTCCGACATTTGCTTGTGTAAAAAATTATTTTATAATAATTTTTTTATGCAAGCCTAATAAAATAATATTTATTACTAATAATTTTATAATCCAAACAGTTATGCAAATTAATATTTAAAGCTCCTCTAAATGACGCCAATTGAATATTGCTCGATTCACGTTCATTGCAGCTTTAATTGCGCTAATTTCTGCTAGGCCATCTTGCGTGTAATGCGTTTGATTTATCATACGCTCTGCCACTGTACGCCAATCATTATAATCTAGCAATTTTGCTGTCAACAAAGGGTACGTGTTTAAATAGTTGATCAATATAGTTATACTGGCAACACTTGATAATTCAATTATATAGTAAGTTTTACCGGTGCTTGTTTGCCTACGAGTGTTTAAACCGACGCCTAAGTAATTAGCAATTAAATTTAAAACGCTAGCATAGCTTATGTTTGTTTTAGGATCAACCATGCGCTGCTCTAAGCGGAATCGGCAGCTTACTCTTTGTTTGCGTGCAGCTTTTGACACACCCTTTTGCTTTTGCTCAGGCAGCTTTTTAGTATACCGAACACCAAAGCTTCCGTCAGCATCAATAAAACCTGTAAGCCATGAATCCTGGCTAACGGGTTTCGTACACACAGGTAATTTTGCTATTGACGCGCTATGGTGCTTATTTAGCCAGTCAATTAATAAATGCATTTGGTAAATTTTTGGTGTTCTGAATTTGCCATTGGTCATCGCGGTCACCCATTTAAGACCTTTTACTGAACTGACTGTAAGAACACATGCGTTATTTTTTGTTTTATACCTAATAAAACCTGAACCTATTTTGCTAAGCAGTTTTTGTGCTAAGGGCAGGTTTTTAATATGAAACGTTATATGCCATCTAGGGTTATGCTTATTATAAACAGCTGGCATTACTATATGACCATCACCTTCGAATAATCCGGCAATATAAAAACCAAGTATTTGAGGTTGATTATAAATTATTGACATTGTGTATTAAATATTATTCTATTATTGTTTTTCTTCTTTGCCATATCTGGAGCTCCAATCATTACGGGCACCAGGATATTACCGAACCCGCCCATTAGAGCTGGCATTACCATAAAGAAAATCATAAATAAAGCATGGGCTGTTATTACAACGTTGTATAATTGATAATTTCCTGATAATACTTGTGTACCCGGTAAAGCTAGCTCTGCTCTAATTATCATTGAAAGAGCGGTACCAATGATTCCGCTAAAAATTGCAAAAATTAGGTAAAGATACCCAATATCTTTTGCTGAACTTGAAAATAACCAACGAACGACCAT